TCTTTTTGAGCGAGAGCCATAGTAGCTCCCAATAGAGCTGTTATTCCACCTATCCAAGAGATAAGATACATTATTAAAGGTAGAGCTTTAAAAAGAGGAAACAATCGAGCTACAAGAAAAATTCCTGCTGCTACCATAGTAGCGGCATGTATAAGAGCTGAAATAGGAGTAGGCCCTTCCATAGCATCAGGTAACCATACATGAAGTGGAAATTGTGCAGATTTTGCTATTGGACCTAAAAATAAGAGAAAAGCACACGAAGTAACAAAAAACGAACCAACCCCATCAACGGCAGTCAACTCGTTTAATTTTTCAAACAAATATTGAAATTCAAAACTACCTGTTACCCAATAAAAACCTAGAATTCCTAGTAAGAGTCCAAAATCCCCTGCACGATTAGTTATAAATGCTTTTTGACAAGCATTAGCCGCGCTGGGTCGCGTAAACCAGAAACCTATCAATAAATAGGAACACATTCCTACTAATTCCCAAAAAAAATATATTTGTAATAAATTAGGGCTAATAACTAACCCCAGCATAGAAGCATTGAAAAAATTAAGGTAAGCAAAAAACCTCACATATGTTTTATCGTGCGACATATAAGTATCGCTGTAGATCATAACCATGGTTCCAACTGTTGTAACTAAAACTAACATAATGGAAGTAAGTGGATCAATCAAATAGCCTAACTCTAATGAAAACTTATTATTAATAACCCAGGACCAGAAATACCGATAGATGGGACCACCGGTAATCTGTTGCAAGAACAAATTGAAAGAAAGAAACATAGCTACACTTAACAGAAAAATGCTAATAAGAGCCCATGTACGGCGAACACTCTTAGTTGCTCCTGGAAAAAAAAAGGATCCTAATCCGATTGGTACAGAAGCTGAAAGCGGAAGGAAAGGCACGACCCGAGCATATTTGTATATAAATTCCATAGGAAGATTAAAAAATTATTCTCAATATTTTGATATTCCACATTCTTGGTTTCCAATCCACTAGACCCTGAAGAGAATAAAATAAAAACGATAGATCATGAATAAAGAAGAACGATAGAATATGGGATGCAATCCTATCGATTTCATATTTAATTTTTACTTTTTTTATCTTTTTTCTGCAAAAGATTTGCATTGGTCAATACTGATACTAATCAAATATTTGTAAGATGAGCAAGAAGGAACTCTTTTTCAGTTTAGGTACTGAGCTATTAGTTATGTACACACACATTCTTATTTAGAATTCAATTTTTCATTGTAGATTAATAGTAGTATTAAGAATAGAATTGAATAGAAAATGAAACCAATTAGAATTATTCAAAATAATTGAATATCTTAAAATGACATAGTTTTCATTTACTCAAAATTCGATATATGTATGTAAGTGTATGTAAGAATTTATTAATTGTTATCAATTTGTATCGTGGATCTCTTGTTATTAGTAAATAGTATATAATAAGGTTCCAAAATGCAATAAAAATATGATAGAATATTCTATCATATTTTTATCCATAAAATGGAACTAAACTATAAACAATGAATTTAATTTAAAGATATATAAGAAGTGTACAAAATAAAAACAAATATATAGTATAATAAAAAAATATATAATATATTCAAAAATTTTCTATTTTTTCTAAATAAAATCGAACTATAAAAATATTATGGCTGTACCAAAAAAACGCACTTCTAAATCCAAAAAACAGCATCGTAACAAGGTTTGGAGGAAAAAAGCAAATTCGGACGCAAGAAAAGCTCTTTCTTATGTTACGAGTTATTCTTCTTTAAGAGAGTTTTTCTTCGGTGAGAAGGATGGGATGATAATAACGGGACCAAGACCGAACATACCGAGAGAACTACTAATGGGAAAAAAGCCCAAGGGTTTTCTTCCTCCCTTAGTAGATGAAGAAGACTCCGAAAATAATGAATAAATTAGAGGAAGTGGTATAACTATAGTACACCCTCCAAGACCCTAGAGAGGAGCAATGGGAATCTCTAGGGTCTCTTGGAGGTACTTGGAAAAATTAAGGGACACGGTTCTATAATCTACTATAGCTCTTCTCTCTGACCTTCAATATGGGAATTTATTAATCATTCCGTCATCCCTTTTTTTCTTTCTCAATGGAAAAGGAGAGTGTATCATTCTTTTTAATAATCCCGGATAAACTCTGACATTAAATCTTGCTGGTATGGTAACTTTATTCTACGAAAGTTGCATTTTATTTATGCCGAAGAGAAATTCATTCGATCGAAACATAGGAAGGAATATATAGACCATGAACAAAAAGAAATGGATCTCATTCTTTTTTCTTACTCTAAATTAAATTAATCAAATAATATTGAACTTCGGAATATTTTTTTATGATCAAAAATTTGTCTGTTCGCTCCTCTTTGATTCCTAGAGAACAAAGAGGATCTGTTGAATCTCAAGTATATTATTTAACCAGTCGAATTCAAAAACTTACTGAACATTTGGACCTGCACGGAAGAGACTACTCGTCCCAAAGAGGTTTGTGGAAAATTGTGGGTAAACGTAAACGACTTCTGATTTATCTGTTCAAAAAAGATAGACTTCGTTACAAACGTTTAATCGATCAATTAGATATTCGTGGACTGCGTTAATTTTGATTTGAATGAAATTTTCATTTTCAAAAATTATGTTTTATTAAATTCCGAATCCTAATGAGTCATTCTTTTTTTTTGTTCTCATTGATTTTTTTAACCGGGAAAGAGTTATGATTATGGTTGCTAGGGAGAAAGACCTCATGATGGTAAGTATGGGTCCTCATCATCCATCAATGCATGGTGTTCTTCGACTTATTGTTACTCTAGATGGTGAAGATGTTATTGATTGTGAACCTATATTAGGTTATTTACATAGAGGTATGGAAAAAATTGCTGAGAACCGAACAATTGTTCAATATCTCCCCTATGTAACACGATGGGATTATTTAGCTACTATGTTCACAGAGGCGGTAACGGTTAATGCACCAGAAAAGTTGGAAAATATTCAAATACCTAAAAGGGCTAGCTATATTAGAATGATTATGCTAGAGTTAAGTCGTATAGCTTCTCATTTGTTATGGCTTGGACCTTTCATGGCTGATATTGGTGCGCAGACTCCTTTCTTTTATATTTTAAGAGAGAGGGAAATGATATATGATTTATTTGAAGCTGCCACGGGTATGCGAATGATGCATAATTATTTCCGTATTGGAGGAGTAGCTGTAGATTTACCCTACGGTTGGGTAGATAAATGCTTCGATTTTTGCTATTATTTCTTTCCAAAAGTGACCGAATATGAAAGACTTATTACACGCAATCCTATCTTTTTGAGACGAGTTGAGGGAGTAGGCATTATTAGTAGAGAAGAAGCAATAGATTGGAGTTTATCAGGACCCATGCTACGAGCTTCCGGAATCCAATGGGATCTTCGTAAAGTGGATCATTATGAATGTTATGATGAATTGGATTGGGAAATCCAATGGCAAAAAGAAGGAGATTCATTAGCTCGTTATTTGCTTCGAATCGGAGAAATGAAAGAATCTATAAAAATAATTAGACAGGCCCTAGAAATAATTCCGGGAGGTCCCTATGAGAATTTAGAGGTTCGACGTTTAAATAAGGGAAAAGATTCGAAATGGAACGATTTTGAATCTCGATTTATAAGTAAAAAACCTTCCCCTACTTTTGAGTTATCAAAACAAGAACATTACGTGAGAGTAGAAGCTCCCAAGGGGGAATTAGGAATTTTTTTTATAGGAGATGATAACATTTTTCCCTGGAGATGGAAAATCCGACCACCTGGTTTTATTAATTTGCAGATTCCTCCTCAACTGGTTAAAAGGATGAAATTAGCCGATATCATGACGACTTTGGGTAGTATAGATATCATTATGGGAGAGGTTGATCGTTAAAATGGTGATTAATATAGCAGATCTCGAAGAACAAGCTATCAATTTATTTTCTCGATTGGGATTTTCAAAAGAAATATATAGTCTTATATGGATTCTAATTGAAATAATTATACTTCTATTGGGAATTACGATAGGAGTATTAGTTATTGTATGGCTCGAAAGAAAAATATCTGCGGGAATACAACAACGCATTGGACCTGAATACGCTGGTCCTTTGGGAATTATTCAAGCTTTGACGGATGGAATAAAATTACTGCTAAAAGAGGATATTATCCCATCTAGGGGGGATATTTGGTTATTTAGTATTGGACCAGCGGTAGTGGTGATACCTATTTTTTTAGGCTATTTAGTAATTCCCTTTGGTCGCCACATTGTTTTAATTGATCTTAGTATAGGCGTTTTTTTTTGGATTGCAATTTCAAGTATTGCTCCCCTTGGGCTGCTTATAGCAGGATATGCATCCAATAATAAATATTCTTTTTTAGGTGGTCTCCGAGCTGCTGCTCAAGCTATTAGTTACGAAATTCCTTTAGCTTTATGTGTGTTATCTATATCTCTACGTGTGGTTCGTTGGAATATGAGATTCATTTTTCCCTTTTTTAGTTCTAGTTATAAAAAGAGGGAAAAACAGAAGTTAATGGGATGAATATTCCGATCAAAAAACTAGATAGTCATATGGGTGAGATCAAACAGTTTACAAATCTTGCAGTAAGATGATTAAGTCCCATCCCCCATGTACAAGAGTGAGAGCATGCACAATCAGTGAAAACTGTGTGCCCCAGTTCATATATTAGTCATTGGGACCCAATAGCGGGGAGGAAAAGTATAAAAGTATGAAGTTACCGTCATTATATACTAAAAATCAAGCAAAGGTAGATGGTGAGAAACACCAAGATATAAAAAAGATTAGTGAAAAAAAAAGAAACTGATATCTTATCTAGACCAAAGATATTTCCATAGAAATGGGATAACAATAAGGACTTGACATTGGTAGGGATGATCAAGTAGTACTTCCCCAGAACCCCGATCTACAATATGTTTCTATCTACTTAAAAAAATGGCTATCCAGAACGAAGTAATCCTTTAACACAGTTTTCTTTCTCTCGCAAAAAGAATACTGAAGGTTAAGATAGGTTCAAAAGCTCCTATTATTTGTAGCAGACGGAATCTCATTGGTTCAATTTATGATCTGGTGCTTTTTTTTTTTTTTATTGTGTTCTTTATTTCTTAATGACCATTGAGAAGCCGTATGAAGTGAAAGTTTCACGTACGGTTTTGGAATAGAGATGAAAACAGTGATGTTTCTGTCGACTATAATTATCGAATAGTTCAAGTACAATTGATATAGTTGAAGCACAGTGCAGATATGGTTTTTTAGGATGGAATTTGTGGCGTCAACCTATAGGGTTTTTAGCTTTTTTCATCTCATCTCTGGCAGAATGTGAAAGATTGCCCTTTGATTTACCAGAAGCGGAAGAAGAATTGGTAGCGGGTTATCAAACTGAATATTCGGGTATCAAATTTGGTTTATTTTACGTTGCTTCTTATCTAAATCTATTAGCTTCTTCATTCTTTGTAACAGTTCTTTACTTGGGCGGGTGGAACTTATCAATTCCATTCATACCCATTCTGGAACATTTTGAATGGGATTCTATTTCTGGAATTAGCGGGGTCGTTAATATAACAATTGGGATCCTAATTATATTAGCTAAAGCCTATCTGTTCTTATTTATTTCTATCACGGCAAGATGGACCTTGCCTAGGATAAGAATGGACCAATTATTGGATCTTGGGTGGAAATTTCTTTTACCTATTGCTTTGGGTAATTTTTTACTAACAGCCTCTTTCCAACTTATTTTATTATAACTAACTCTCTTTTCTTCGTGAAGAGGGTCTTATCAATTTTGCAATATATCCAAATTTGATAGATCAAATCTATGAAGAGAAAGAAATTTCTATGATTATTCGAGGAGATTTTACACATGTTCTCCATGGTAACTGGGTTTATGAATTATAGTGAACAAGCAATACAGGCTGCGAGATACATTGGGCAAGGTTTTATGGTTACCTTATATCACATGAATCGTTTACCTATTACTATTCAATATCCCTATGAAAAATGGGTCCCATCAGAACGATTTCGCGGGAGGATCCACTTTGAATTTGATAAATGTATTGCTTGTGAAGTATGCGTCCGTGTATGCCCGATCAATCTACCTGTTGTGGATTGGAAAGTCGGAATAGATATGGGGAAAAAACGATTGGAAAATTATAGTATTGATTTTGGAATTTGTATCTTTTGTGGAAATTGTGTCGAATATTGCCCCACCAATTGTCTAGCGATGACTGAAGAATATGAACTTTCGACCTATGATCGCCATGAATTAAATTATGATCACATTGCTTTAGGACGTTTACCAATATCCGTTGTTGAAGATTTAACAATTCAAACAATTCCGAGCTAAGCATATTAACTTAATATGTCTGAAGAAACTATGGACAAATTTTATGATTAAATCATTTCTACGATTATTCAGATTGAGCTCCGATTAAAGAATATCTAATAAACAAAATATTTCTAATTTTTGACAAATCAGGAATAAATAATTCTATTGACATCCCATTAATAATGTCAGATGTATGATTGATCGGAATCAATTATTGAGCTATAGATTAATTAATCAGTGCCCATATCAAATGAAATTACAAATCCAGTATAGCATATAGGTAAATGGGCTCACTTTTTATTTAGTGAATGGGAGGAAATAATATTCAAAGTTATTGTACACATAATGAATCGACCTGAATCTATATCTGATATTCTTTTGTTGGCTCCTCTAACGCTAAGTCTTCTATTAGGAGGTATAGGAGTAGTATTACTTACTAATATAATTTATTCCGCTCTTTCATTGGGGTTAGTTCTAATTTGTATATCTTTTTTCTATATTATACTGAACGCGGATTTCGTAGCTGTTGCACAAATCCTGATCTACATAGGAGCTGTTAATATTTTGATTCTATTTGCTGTGATGTTGATAAATAATCCAAAATATCCCAATTATGCCGCTCCCTGGACTATCGGAGATAGCATTACTTCAATAGTTTGTACGAGTCTTTTTTCTTCACTAATTACTATTATCTTGAACATATCATGGTTCGGAATATCTCTGACTCAAAAATCAGATCAAATGTTAGAACGAGATTTAACAAACAATATTCAACGTATTGGGGCTCATTTATCCACTGATTTTTTACTTCCATTCGAACTTATTTCTCTAATTCTTCTAATTGCTCTTATAGGAGCCATTACTATAGCTCGTCGAGAAGAAACAGTTTGAAAATGAAAGCTCTCGTGCGGCATAAATACGCTGTTTTATCTTCATAGATCGTTCATGTAAATTAGAAACTACCACTTTTGTTTGTATCTGAAGAGATCAAGGTATGAGGAATTATTATGCTCGAACATGCGCTTCTTTTAGGTGCTTATTTATTCTCTATCGGTATTTATGGGCTAGTAACAAGTCGAAACATGGTTAAAGCACTTATGTGCCTTGAGCTAATACTCAATGCAGTTAATTTAAACCTAGTAACATTCTCATATTTTTTTGATAGTAGGCAAGTAAAGGGGGATATCTTTTCGATCTTTGTTATAGCTATTGCTGCTGCTGAAGCAGCTATTGGATTAGCTATTGTTCTGGCAATATATCGTAACAGAAAATCAACTCGTATCGATCAATTTAATTTGTTAAAATGGTAATAAAGATCTCCTTGCATATGAAAAATTTGTATATCTATTTCTATTCAAATAGATACTAGGTTTGTCTCCCTAAAAATAGATAGAAATCTTTTATTTATAGAGAGATTTTTTCTAAGATGAATCAAGAGCATAATTCATATTTAACTCATTATCCAAATGATCTGTTTAAGACCAGATTGGGTAAAATGTTTTATAAAGCAAAAAGATAGAATCCGAATCTATTCATTATATCACCGATAATACAATTATTGATTTGCTTGATATTCATAATATATCATCACTGGCCATATATTAAAAAAATCTTATTCAATGAAACACTTTTTCTACTAATGGAGTTCTTAGATTCAATGGCACATTCAGTCAAAATTTATGATACATGTATTGGTTGTACCCAGTGTGTACGAGCGTGTCCCACAGATGTATTAGAAATGATACCTTGGGAAGGATGTAAAGCTAAGCAAATTGCTTCTGCTCCAAGAACAGAAGACTGCGTAGGTTGTAAGAGGTGTGAATCGGCTTGTCCAACGGATTTTTTAAGTGTACGTGTTTATTTATGGCATGAAACAACGCGCAGTATGGGTCTAGCTTACTGATCCATCAAAAAAGAAAAATAGTTAGATTCATCCCATACATATTTTTCATTCTCCTTTTCCTCTTTCACTGATCAAAACCCATACTCGACCCAAAAATGAAAGCATGGGTTTTGATATAGAAAGTCTCTTTTCTCTTCATTATGAGTAATTTACCTTGGTTAACAATAATTGTTATTTTGCCCATATCTGCGGGGTTATTAATCCCTTTATTTCCCCATAAAGGAAATAAAATGATTCGATGGTATACTCTAGGTATTTGCTTATTAGATCTTCTTTTAATGACCTATATATTCCGTGATCATTATCATTTTGATAATTCATTAATCCAATTGGAAGAGGATTATAACTGGATAAGCCTTATTCATTTTCATTGGAAACTGGGAATTGATGGATTTTCCATTGGACTTATTTTATTAACGGGATTTATAACTACTTTAGCTACTTTAGCTGCTTGGCCAGTTACTCGAAATCCGCGATTATTATATTTCTTGATGTTGGCAATGTACAGCGGACAATTGGGATTATTTGCTTCTCGAGATATTCTTCTTTTCTTTCTCATGTGGGAGTTGGAACTAATTCCTGTGTACTTACTTTTATCCATGTGGGGGGGAAAAAGACGTCTCTATTCAGCCACAAAATTTCTTTTGTATACTGCGGGTGGTTCCATTTTTATTTTAATGGGAGCTTTAAGTATGGGTCTTTATGGATCTCATGGACCAGCATTCGATTTCGAATTATTAGCTAAAAAAGATTATCCCATCACACTTGAAATGCTATTATATTTAGGATTTTTGGTCGCTTATGCAATAAAATTACCAATCTTCCCTTTACATACCTGGTTACCGGATACTCATGGGGAAGCACATTATAGTACATGTATGCTTTTGGCCGGAGTTCTATTGAAAATGGGAGGATATGGGTTGATTCGGATCAATATGGAATTGTTACCTCATGCTCATTCTTTGTTTTCGCCGTGGTTGATTATCATAGGAGCAGTGCAAATTATCTATGCAGCTCTAACTTCTATGGGTCAACGCAATTTGAAAAGAAGGATAGCCTATTCATCAATATCTCATATGGGTTTTGTAATTATAGGAATTGGTTCCATGACGTATACAGGTCTCAATGGAGCCATTTTGCAAATGATTTCTCATGGATTAATTGGCGCTGCACTTTTTTTCTTAGTAGGAACAAGTTATGATAGGATACGTACTCTTTTTCTTGATGAAATGGGAGGAATCGCTATATCAATTCCTAAAATCTTTACTATGTTCAGTAGCTTTTCAATGGCTTCTCTTGCATTGCCAGGAATGAGTGGTTTTGTAGCAGAATTTATGATATTTTTGGGCATAATTACTAATCATAATTATTCTTCGACCTTTCGGATCATTATTACTGCAATAGCGGCAATTGGAATGATATTAACTCCCATTTATTTGTTATCTATGTTACGTCGAATGTTTTATGGATATAAGGTTTTTAATGTCCCGAATCCTTATTTTAAAGATTCGGGACCACGCGAACTTTTTATTTTGATCTGCCTCTTTCTACCAATTATAGGTATTGGTCTTTACCCCGATCTAGTCCTATTTTTATATAGTGCTAAGGTGGAAGCTATTTTTTCTCAATCTTTATATTAATCAAAATCATTTATATATGGAATCTTCCAGAGGAATTGGAAACTATAAATTATATAATAGTTTATATTTATTTCTATCTTTATGAGAAGATATTAATACGAATGAAATAGATAAAATTGCTCTCTAGTTCGAGTTATTTCAAGTAGTTTTTATCCCCTTTGAAATAACTTGGACGAACTCCCTATTAATTCAATAACATAGAATTACTGATGACTATTCAGTAAATAATCAATATTATTTATTTTTTATATTGAAATAAATATAAAATAAGGTCTACTTATCCTTTTTCATACTTATACAAAGTGTATATGCCAGAAACCAGATTTGAACTGGTGACACAAGGATTTTCAGTCCTCTGCTCTACCAACTGAGCTATCCCGGCTGTTCCCCTGTGCATCATACTAGCACAGTAACCAAACTCCTGTCAACTAGCAAAAAGGGTAAAAGACAGCATTTGAACGAGTAGAAGCAACGATACAACTAAAAACATTATTTATACAAAAAATAATACACAATATATATTGTGTATTATTTGTGTATGTTATATACAGTTATATACAAAGATGTATATAGAAGAGAAGCAGACATTGATCATACAATGAAAACTTCTTATGTTCTAAGACACTTAACAAATCGAAAATAAAACAGATAACCTGGGGATAGAGGGACTCGAACCCTCACGATCTATAAAACCAACGGATTTTCCTCCTACTCCAATTTTCATTGTTGTTGACATTGACATGTAGAATTGGGCTCTATCTTTATCCTCGTACAATTATTACTTCCAAAAATGGATTGTATCCAATCCAAATTATGTTGATTTGTTAGAATAGCTTCCGTTGAGTCTCTGCACCTATCCCGTTCTCGGAAAGGAAACTATTGTCTCTAGAAATCGGATTTGGCTCAGGATTGCCCATTCAAAATATCCCAGGGTTCCCTGGATTTGGATGCTATCACTTGGTAAGTTTCCATACCAAGGCTCAAAAAATTTAAGTCCGTAGCGTCTACCGATTCCGCCATATCCCCTTCTTGTAGAACGAAATCATAAAACAAAACAATAATTGCATCCCATCAATTATTTCATTTGCATGAGCATTATATTCTTTCTGCATTTTTGATGCAATGTTGTTATCGTCCCATCCTACACCGCAAAAATATCCCTTTCTCTATTTAGAATCTTATCGAAATCATATTTCCCTTCTATAAGTCTTTTTTTTTTTTTTCAATTCAATAATACTGTTCCACCTGGGACGGAAGGATTCGAACCTTCGAAATAACAGGACCAAAACCTGCTGCCTTACCGCTTGGCCACGCCCCATTATTGTTTTATAATAATATAATCCATTAAGATAAATTGACGCAATGTTTTGAATCTGAATTGCATTATTATAATTCGATTCGTTATGCAATTATGCATAACCGGAGGGGCATAGATTCTGGAGTTAATCAGATATCTAACTATAGGGGAACCTAAAAAGAAACAAGAATATACATTCATTGGTCATTCCCTATCAGAATAGGTAAAATATTGTATAAATAAATGATCCCTTCCAACTCGAAAACTAAAAGTCTAATCTTGTCAAACAATTCGATTGATTGGCCAAATACTTTTAGATCTTTACATTATTCATCGGAGAATCAAAATGTCAGTTATCCTCAACTTCCATATTTGTCTAGACGATGCCGCTTTTCATTTGAATAATCCCTTTTTTGCCAAATTGCCTGAAGCTTATGCAATTTTTGATCCAATTGTTAATGTAATGCCCATTATCCCTCTGTTCTTTTTTTTATTAGCCTTTGCTTGGCAAGCTGCCGTAAGTTTTCGATAACGATAATCTAAGTTTTTATTGATTTTTGTTTGTATCACTTGATATGTAAAAAACATATTTTTTTTATATCATTTTATGATTAGTTAGTTGTTACAATTTAACTATTTATAATTGGATCATTTTCATTAACTAAATTGATGTAACACTCTTTTTCCTTGTTCTGATGTTTATTTTGTGATACATCTATTCTCGACAGATCAAAATAACTTTAGTCAATATCAACGGCATCACAGTTGCAGTTTGGGTGATTAGCTAGTGATTAGAATATTTTATTAGAAAGAAGATAACATATCTTTCAATATTCTATTTAAAGAACGAGTAAAGATGATAATTTATCTATTTATCTATTCCAAATTTTCTTCTATTTTACTATGTATAATTCTAGCGATTTCGAAGAGATCTTTTCAGCCAATAAGCATGTGACTACATACTGCATGCATATGAGCCTGCTTAGCTCAGAGGTGAGAGCGTCGCACTTGTAATGCGATGGTCATCGGTTCGATCCCGATAGCTGGCTCGTTTTTATTCTTTCCACTTCTTACCATTATCAACCATAGATCGTTAAAATCTATGAAATAAGGAAAAGGCTCTTACTTTTCGTATCGTCGGCCCGCCGGGTCTGTCGTGGCATGATTCGTTTCAACTAGAAACGAAATCAATGATTGAAACATATCTTTTTTTTTCTCTCTACAATATTTTTATTTTCAAATTGAAGATAATTTGTTTCTCTCTCTGTATATAAAATCATTCCAATATTCGTGCTGTTTATATTATTCCTCTTTCCAACATTAATTTATGTCTATGTCATTTCTTGAAATAAGGAGTTTTTTATGTCCCGTTATCGCGGACCTCGTTTAAAAATAATAAGTCGTCTCAAAACTTTACCAGGACTAAGTAAGAAAACACCCAACAGAATTCAAAAGCCTATTAAAAAAAAACATTCTAAACCTCTTAAATCTTCTCAATATCCTGTCCGTCTAAAAGAAAAACAAAGATTACGTTTTCATTATGGACTTCCAGAGCGCCAATTACTTCAATATGTTCGTATTGCTAGAAGAGCCAAGGGATCAACAGGTCAGGTTCTATTACAATTACTGGAAATGCGCTTGGATAATATCCTTTTTCGATTGGGTATGGCGCTTACTATTCCTGAAGCCAGACAATTAGTCAACCATAGGCATATCCTGGTCAATGGTCGTATAGTAGATATACCAAGTTATCGTTGCAAACCCCAAGATTTAATTTCTATAAAAGAGAAACAAGGATTGAGAAATATAGTGAAGAAAAATATAGAGATTTTTCAAAAGGATAAAATGAGGGTGCCCCCCCATTTAAATCGGATTAAACAAAAGTCACAGTATAGTGGATTAGTAAAAAAAATAATAGATAATAAGCGTATCGGTTTGAAGATTAATGAATTATTGGTCGTAGAATACTATTCCCGTCGAGTTTAAATTATTCCCAGTTTTAAGGGAATGAAAAGAAAGGATTTCTGCACATCTGTTCCTTTGTATGTTACATAACAATGTCATTGTTATTCAATTCAATATTTCTTTTTTTTTTCAATATTTTTTTCTCTACCCCGAAATGGAAGGAGATTGTGGGAAAATGAAACCATCCTATCGGGTTTAGATTAATGATAAAACGATGCAAAAAAGAATACAAATATACGGAAAGAGAGGGATTCGAACCCCCGGTAAACAGAAGCCTACATAGCAGTTCCAATGCTACGCCTTGAACCGCTCAGCCATCTTTCCTACACCTTTATTTGTTGACAAAATGAAAACAACAAGTTTTTTTCTAATTCATGCCCAAAAATGAGATAACTGACTTTTGCATAAGTCAAGTATTTTTGAATAAAGACAGACAGAAGAAAGAGTATTTTACCAAAGTTGCTTTTCTTCTTATTTCAAGATATTATTTTCTTTCATCAATCTAATATTATTCTTTTAGAATATTAGAGTTTTTATTGCCCGATCCAATTGTGAAATTAAGCCAGATCTATTGATAGATTCTATAATTATTATAGAATAATTTCCTATAATTATTCTTAATAATTCTTCGGTCGGTAAGTCAATTAATGGTACAAATTGTACCATAATGACACAAATTCTATCATAATGATATGTTGAATAGATTCTATACTTATATAATAAGTATGCACAAACACAATCAATCATCATTTTTTCATTTTATGCCAATTTGCCGTTTACTTACTCGTTTGATCGTTGGGGTCGTGAGCAACCGAGCGTGAAACATAAACATTTTCTCAAATTTTTTTTTATTGATTGCTATCAATTTGAATAAACTCTTTCAAATATTCCCAATTTTTCTTTATTCAGTTTACATATTTGCGATCGTAAGAAAATTTATTATGCTATTGTGCATTGGCAAATAATTTTGTTCATGAAATCATTTCCGTATGGGGAATGAAAGAAATTATCAAATTTATAAATTGACTATGCCTAGATCTCAGAGAAATGACAATTTTATCGACAAGACTTTCACAATTGTAGCGGATATATTATTGCAGATAATCCCAATGGCTTCAGGGGAGAAAAAGGCATTTACCTATTACAGAGATGGTGTGATTTGACTTTTTTTTCTTTCTACTTTTTTTTATATTCTATTTATTAAAAGTGAAAACTGACGTTTAGTGAAGGTGAGTTTTCTAAATAGAACAATTCTTTCTGTCGTGTATCCCCGATTTATGCAACCTTAGATGCTTTGATCTTCTGAGATTCTAGTATTAAGCGAAAGGTTATATCTATTACATAGATGTTAATGGTCAAATCTATATGATAGGTGTGCATAAGGGAAAAAGCACTACGCGTTAAAATCGACAACACAAATGCTTCGTTATAATAAATAAAATAAGAATATAGAATACATTTTTTTATTTTTATTAAGGGTTAGTTAGAATGGTTGAGGCAACAAACATCCATCTCGTTTGTATTTCGGATACCGCTAGAACCATCGGAGACTGTTGGAGTGAATAATTCCCGTAAAATACAATGCGTTAAGGACAAAGAAATTGTTAGAGGTTATGTTTGTAGTGCTAAGCTAAAATACTTTATTATTGATTCTAAATAATAAAAAAATCTTTGCAAGAAGGATAGCTAGAGATTCATTGGAAATACACTAGTTCCTGCTAATTCATAATCATAAGGAAAATCTTTTTTCTTGTCAATTGAATTGATTACTTTCCTTATTCTGTAAAAAAAGGAGGAGCCGTATGAGGTGAAATTCTCATGTACGGTTTTGAAGCGGAGATCATTTCAATTGAATGAACGACCGTAACGAATGTCAGCTCAATCCGAAGGGGAATATGCGGAAGCTTTACAAAATTATTATGAAGCCATGCGACCGGAAATTGACCCCTATGACCGAAGTTATATATTGTATAATATAGGTCTTATCCACACAAGTAATGGGGAACATACTAAGGCTTTAGAATATTATTTCCAGGCATTAGAACGAAACCCGTCTTTACCACAAGCTCTTAATAACACGGCCTTGATCTGTCATTACGTGCGGCTATCTGTACTATAGAATGAATTCGTTTAGTACGAAAAAAAAAGAGGCTTTCTACATATGCACCGTCCAAAACAACGGTTTTTTATCAGCTGTAGTAAAAAGAATACCCCTCATAGGAGCCCAAATATGAATGGGTAAATATAGCCTGGATAGTCCATGGATAAAATAAAATCAATTCAATTGATGGAGAAAGCACCATAAAGATCAATTATTGAAAGTTCGGGCTGATACGATCAAATCTGCTCATGGGCAAAAATAAGGAATCTATTTATGTAGTAGAGTTGATTTACTAGGTTATTGAGCAGCGGTGTAGCATCAGATCCTAAAGACGTGAAGTAATACTTTCCTGGTAGGAAAGTATTACTTCAAAAATTTCTATATAGAACATAGATAGTTACCTCTTAAAAAGATTTTTATCTGGATAATCTGAAGTAGACCTCTTTATTTCTAATACTTCATCTTTTTACGGTGGGAGAAAAGAGAAAACCTAATCATTTATCGAAAGTGAAGTTTGAAACTCATGTCATTGACCCATTCTGTTCTTTCGATTAAGCTGAACGTATTTACCTACCCTATTTTGGAAGTTTGGGTACAAGGACTAAAGAATAGTTAATTGAGCCGTATGAGGTAGGAAACTCTCAAGTACGGTTCTAAGGGAAGAAAACTTTTAGAAGTTACTCTATCCCGACCGAGGAGAACAGGCCATTCAACAGGGAGATCCTGAAATTGCGGAAGCTTGGTTTGATCAAGCTGCTGAATATTGGAAGCAAGCTATAGCACTTGCTCCAAGCAATTATATCGAAGCACAAAATCGGTTAAAGATTACAGGACGTTTTCGAGAATGAAAATCTCCCGATTCCTATAGTCAAGATGATGAAATTTACCATGCTATTCGAACGAATTAGCTTCTCTTATTGCATAATCATTATGAAAAAATATAAAATAGAACAAAGAATACAATCTATGGATTGTTAAAAAAAATCCTTTTAATATGAGTCAATATCGTCCATAAATAGAATTTATGAAAGATTTATTAATATAACATATGGGTCCAGAGATATGGATAAATAAATCTGGATATGAAAACAATGATTGTATCATATTTATATATCTTACCACTGGGCGAGAAAGTTTTATATCTCGTAACGGTCCATTAAGCACCTATCGGATATGTCATAATAAATTTGAACATCTGCCTCAAATCGACTTCCGTATCATAGTCGCTCCAGTTCTAAACTGGGAAATAAAGAGAGGGACGAGTTTAGAATATATAGTCATTTTTCTTTTTATTTTTGAATTCGGCGGGTTTTTTCTCATGTCTCGTCTGGAAAGAGGAGAACTCAATGACCATTCGTTCACCGAAAGAAGTAAAGATCATAGTGGAGAGGGATCCTGTTAAAACCTCATTTGAAAAATGGGCTAAACCTGGTCATTTCTCAAAGACACTAGCTAAGGGACCCAATACTACCACCTGGATCTGGAACCTACATGCTGATGCTCATGATTTTGATAGCCATACCAATGATTTGGAAGAGATCTCTCGCAAAGTATTTAGTGCTCATTTTGGTCAATTAGCCATCATATTTATTTGGCTAAGTGGGATGTACTTTCACGGTGCTCGTTTCTCCAATTATGAAGCATGGTTAGGCGATCCTACTCACATTAAACCCAGTGCTCAGGTAGTTTGGCCGATAGTAGGCCAAGAAATTTTGAATGGAGATGTGGGTGGAGGTTTTCGAGGAATACAAATCACCTCTGGGTTCTTCCAAATTTGGCGAGCATCCGGAATAACTAGTGAATTGCAACTTTACTGCACCGCAATCGGTGCATTGATCTTTGCAGCGTTAATGCTTTTTGCTGGTTGGTTCCATTATCACAAAGCTGCTCCAAAATTGGCTTGGTTCCAAGATGTAGAATCCATGTTGAACCACCATTTAGCAGGGTTACTAGGACTTGGCTCTCTATCTTGGGCAGGACACCAAATACACGTTTCTTTACCTATTAATCAACTCTTAGATGCTGGAGTGGACCCTAAAGAGATACCGCTTCCTCATGAATTTATTTTCAATCGTGAGCTTTTAGCTCAACTTTATCCCAGTTTCGCTGAGGGATTGACCCCATTTTTCACTCTGAATTGGTCGAAATATTCAGACTTTTTGACTTTTCGTGGAGGACTCAACCCAGTAACGGGGGGTCTGTGGCTGACCGATACTGCACACCACCATTTGGCTATTGCAGTTCTTTTTCTAATCGCTGGTCATATGTATAAAACCAATTGGGTTATTGGTCATAACCTCAAGGATATTTTGGAGGCTCATAAAGGTCCATTTACAGGGGAAGGACATAGAGGTCTTTACGAGATCTTAACTACTTCATGGCATGCTCAATTAGCTCTTAACCTAGCTATGTTAGGATCTTTAACTATTGTCGTAGCTCATCATATGTATTCTATGCCTCCCTATCCATATCTAGCTACTGACTATGGTACCCAACTATCTCTGTTCACGCACCATATGTGGATTGGTGGATTTCTCATAGTTGGCGCTGCTGCACATGCAGCTATTTTTATGGTAAGAGACTATGATCCGACTACTCAGTACAACAATCTTTTAGACCGTGTTCTGAGACATCGTGATGCAATTGTATCACACCTCAACTGGGTATGTATTTTCTTAGGTTTCCATAGTTTTGGTCTATATATTCATAATGATACTATGAGTGCTTTAGGACGTCCTAAAGATATGTTTTCAGATACTGCTATCCAATTACAACCTATCTTTGCTCAATGGATACAAAACACTCATGCTTTAGCACCCAGTTTGACAGCTCCTGATGCAACAGCAAGTACCAGCTTAACCTGGGGAGGTGGTGATTTGATAGCAGTAGGTGCCAAAGTGGCCTTGTTGCCTATTCCATTAGGAACTGCGGATTTTTTAGTGCACCATATTCATGCATTTACTATCCATGTGACTGTATTAATATTACTTAAAGGTGTTTTATTTGCTCGTAGTTCTCGTTTAATACCCGATAAAGCGAATCTTGGTTTTCGTTTTCCTTGCGATGGGCCTGGTAGAGGAGGAACATGCCAAGTATCTGCCTGGGATCATGTCTTCTTAGGGTTATTCTGGATGTACAATGCAATTTCGGTAGTAATATTTCATTTTAGTTGGAAAATGCAGTCCGATGTTTGGGGTAGTATAAGTGATCAGGGAGTGGTAACTCATATTACAGGAGGAAACTTTGCGCAGAGTTCCGTTACAATTAACGGGTGGCTCCGTGACTTTCTATGGGCACAAGCTTCTCAAGTAATCCAATCTTACGGTTCTTCATTATCTGCATATGGTCTTTTATTCTTAGGTGCTCATTTCGTTTGGGCCTTTAGTTTAATGTTCCTATTTAGTGGCCGTGGATATTGGCAAGAACTTATTGAATCTATTGTTTGGGCCCATAATAAATTAAAAGTTGCTCCTGCTATCCAGCCAAGAGCCTTGAGTATTGTTCAAGGACGCGCTGTAGGAGTAGCTCATTACCTTCTGGGTGGAATTGCCACAACATGGGCGTTCTTCCTAGCAAGAATTATTGCAGTAGGATAATGGCTAGGAGGATAAAGCATTATGGCATCAAGATTTCCAAAGTTCAGCCAAGGCTTGGCCCAGGACCCAACTACTCGTCGTATTTGGTTTGGTATTGCTACTGCACATGACTTTGAGAGTCATGATGATATTACCGAAGAGCGCCTTTATCAAAAGATTTTTGCTTCTCACTTTGGTCAGTTAGCTATAATCTTTCTGTGGACCTCTGGTAATTTGTTCCACGTAGCTTGGCAAGGCAATTTCGAAGCATGGGTCCACGACCCCTTACATATAAGACCTATTGCTCATGCAATTTGGGATCCTCATTTTGGTCAACCGGCCGTAGAAGCCTTTACCCGAGGAGGTGCTCCCGGTCCAGTAAATATTGCTTATTCCGGTGTTTATCAGTGGTGGTATACAATTGGTTTACGCACTAATGAAGATCTTTATATTGGAGCTCTTTTCTTGCTATTTCTTTCTGCTCTCTTTTTAACAGCGGGTTGGTTGCATCTACAACCTCAATGGAAACCAAGTGTTTCATGGTTTAAAAATGCCGAATCTCGTCTAAATCATCATTTATCAGGGCTCTTTGGAGTCAGTTCTTTGGCTTGGACGGGGCATTTAGTTCATGTGGCTATTCCTGAATCAAGAGGAGAGCACATAAGGTGGGATAATTTTTTAGATGTAGTACCACATCCCCAAGGGTTGGAACCACTTTTTACAGGTCAGTGGAATCTTTATGCTCAAAATCCTGATTCCAGCAGTCATTTATTTGGTACCGCTAAAGGGGCGGGAACTGCTATTCTAACTCTTCTCGGGGGATTCCATCCACAAACTCAAAGTTTGTGGCTAACTGATATCGCGCATCATCATTTAGCTATTGCATTTGTGTTTTTCATTGCTGGTCATATGTATAGAACCAACTTTGGGATTGGACACAGCATAAAAGATATTTTAGAAGCACATGTTCCTCCGGGAGGCTTATTAGGACGCGGGCATAAGGATCTTTACAACACAATCAATAACTCTCTTCACTTTCAATTAGGTCTTGCTCTAGCTTCTTTGGGAGTTGTTACTTCTTTAGTAGCTCAACACATGTATTCTTTGCCTGCCTATGCATTCATAGCACAAGATTTTACTACTCAAGCTGCTTTATATACTCATCATCAATACATTGCCGGATTCATTATGACGGGGGCATTTGCTCATGGAGCTATATTTCTCATTAGAGATTATAATCCAGAACAAAATAAGGATAATGTATTGGCGAGAATGTTGGAGCATAAGGAAGCCATAATATCTCATTTGAGTTGGGTTAGTTTATTCCTAGGTTTTCATACCTTGGGACTTTATGTTCATAACGATGTTATGCTCGCTTTTGGTACTCCAGAAAAGCAAATCTTGATTGAGCCTATATTTGCTCAATGGATACAATCTGCTCATGGTAAGGCCTTATATGGCTTTGATGTGCTCTTATCTTCAGCAAATGATCCAGCATTCAATGCCGGAAAAAGCTTATGGTTACCCGGTTGGTTGAATGCTATTAACGATAATAAAAATTCACTCTTCTTAACAATTGGTCCCGGAGACTTTTTGGTTCATCATGCTATTGCTCTAGGTTTGCATACGACTACATTGATTTTAGTAAAAGGTGCTTTAGATGCGCGCGGTTCTAAGCTAATGCCTGATAAGAAAGATTTTGGTTATAGTTTTCCTTGCGATGGTCCGGGACGGGGCGGTACTTGCGATATTTCGGCCTGGGATGCTTTTTATTTAGCAGTTTTCTGGATGTTGAATACCATTGGATGGGTTACTTTCTATTGGCATTGGAAACATATAACCTTATGGCAGGGAAATGTAGCTCAATTTAATGAGTCTTCCACTTATTTAATGGGGTGGTTAAGAGATTATCTTTGGTTAAATTCTTCACAACTAATTAATGGATACAATCCTTTTGGTATGAACAGTTTATCTGTTTGGGCGTGGATGTTCTTATTTGGACATCTTGTTTGGGCTACTGGATTTATGTTTCTTATTTCTTGGCGTGGATATTGGCAAGAACTGATTGAAACTCTTGCATGGGCTCATGAACGCACACCTCTGGCTAATTTAGTTCGATGGAGAGATAAGCCGGTAGCTCTTTCCATTGTTCAAGCACGATTAGTTGGATTAGCTCACTTTTCTGTAGGCTATATATTCACCTATGCAGCTTTCTTAATCGCCTCTACATCAGGTAAATTCGGTTAATTCTTTTTATACACAGTTTTTAGATTTTTAAATCCAATCTCTGTGTATAAAAAGAAGGAGTAATCCACGTAATACTTCTCCATCTCAAATTTGATCTATATTCTTTATATAAAGTAGCTGAATCATTATGGCAAGAAAAAGTCTCATTCAAAGAGAGAAAAAGAAACAAAGATTGGAAAGGAAATATAATTTGCTTCGCCAATCTTTGAAAAAAGAGATGAGCGAAGTCTCATCACTGGATGAAAAATTGGAAATTTATAGAAAATTACAATCTCTACCGCGTAATAGTGCACCTACACGTCTTCGCCGACGTTGTTTGAAGACTGGAAGACCCAGAGCCAATTATAGAGACTTTGAATTATCCGGATATATAATCCGTGAAATGGCTCACGCATGTTTGTTGGCTGGGGTAACAAAATCGAGTTGGTAGGGTAAAGAAAAGAATTATTGAAAGTTATTGTTATGATAGAAATAAAGTTATTGTTACGATAGAAAAGTCCCTCCCTATATAAGGGAGGGAGAATAGAATACCCAAGGGATTGCTCGATGTACCCATTATAATGGTATGTATTATAAGAAAGGTTAATATGAAGGGATAACGCGGAGTAGAGCAGTTTGGTAGCTCGCAAGGCTCATAACCTTGAAGTCATGGGTTCAAATCCCGTCTCCGCAAAGACACAATAAATTTCATATATCTTGGCTGTATGTATAATAAATTTCATATATCTTGGCTGTATGTATAAATACGATACAAATACGACTAAACCAATACGATAACTTTCTATTCTACAGATAGGCGGGTAGCGGGAATCGAACCCGCATCTTCTCCTTGGCAAGGAGAAATTCTACCATTCAACCATACCCGCATTTGACTCGTTATATGGGTATAGTATTAATACCCATATATTACCATTCTATGGAGGTCAATTTTTCTATTTCAATAGATTTATTGATCAATTATAAATCATATTCAAAAATAACCTCTCCCTTGAGCACTTTCATTACCTGGTTAATTTATTTATCATAAATTAAATTCCTTTGTGAATTAATTTAGGCCCAGGGGGAGGAAGGATAAAAAGATCAATATATCTTAAGATATGAAAGAATTTAGAATACCTACTAAAAAGACTAATCCAATCCATAATGATACACCTGAAAATAGTACATTTTTTTGACTTGACCAGCCATTAGGAGAGGAAAGTGCGACAGGTACACCAATTACTAGTAGAATTGAAATCGCAATTAATGCAAACACAGACGATTGGAACGCAATAGTCATGATTGTAATCTTAAAAGCTTCCAACAGATTCAAAAGGCTATACCATTCGATCCCTATCCGGTCTTTTTAATTAAAATGCACTACGGATTTTTATTTGATCATAAATGAATCGAAATTTTCGAATTTCGAGTATAAAGAAAGAATAAGCAAATTTTCTTTTTATATTTTCTTTTTATCATTAATAATAGTTATATATATATATATATATATAACTATTAGCCCTATAGACAGATATTATCTGTCGGGATAAAATGAGTTATGCTCATTGGGGAGAGATGGCCGAGTGGTTGATGGCTCTGGTCTTGAAAACCGGTATAGTGAAAAACTATCGAGGGTTCGAATCCCTCTCTCTCCTTTTGTTGATCGAACAATTTAACCTAGCTTATGAAAAAAAAAAAATCCTAGATAGAACTTAGTTCAGTACAAAAAAAAAATGCTCGGCTATACTATATATAGCCGAGCAACAAGGATTCAGTTGGAAGAATAATGGCAAAGGATATAACTATCCTTCTAATATCTAAAAATAAATTAGATATTTATAGTTTTATCTCTGGTTTAATTAAGAGGGGTCATGGAAAGAACAGGTTCAAAATCACGATCAATTCCTTTCTCAAATCCTGCTGCAGCTGCACGAGCTCTTCCTGCATGCCACAAATGACCTACGAAAAAGAAAAATCCTAGAACAAAATGAGAAGTGGCTAACCAACTTCGAGGTGAGACATAATTGACCGCATTAATTTCGGTAGCTACACCACCCACAGAATTTAAAGAACCTAAAGGAGCATGAGTCATATATTCTGCTGAACGTCGTTCTTGCCAAGGTTGTATGTCTTTTTTCAGCTTACTCAGGTCCAAACCATTAGGACCTCTTAAAGGTTCCAACCAGGGAGCACGAAGATCCCAAAAACGCATCGTTTCCCCTCCAAAAATAATTTCTCCAGTAGGAGAACGCATAAGATATTTACCTAAACCAGTGGGCCCTTGGGCAGACCCCACACTAGCTCCAAGACGCTGGTCTCTAACTAGAAAAGTAAATGCTTGTGCTTGAGAGGCCTCTGGGCCGGTAGGTCCATAGAATTCACTGGGATAAGCTGTATTGTTAAACCAAACAAAACAACAAGCAATGAAACCAAAAACAGAGAGAGCTGCCAAACTATAAGATAAGTAAGCTTCTCCGGACCATACAAACGCACGGCGAGCCCACGCAAAAGGTTTTGTTAAGATGTGCCAGATACCACCGAAGATACAAATGGAACCTAACCACACATGTCCTCCAATTAGATCTTCTAGATTGTCCACACTAACAATCCATCCCTCCCCTCCAAAAGGGGATTTTAGTAAATAACCAAATATAGTACTTGGGTTAAGCGTAAGGTTCGTAATTTTTCTTATATCTCCACCGCCGGGAGCCCAGGTATCATATATGCCACCAAAATACAAAGCCTTAAACACTAGGAGAAAAGCACCAACACCTAGCAAGATTAGGTGAATACCTAAAATTGTGGTCATTTTGTTCCTATCTTTCCATACATAACCAAAAAATGGAAAAGATTCTTCTAAAGTTTCGGGTCCAATTAGTGCGTGATAAATACCACCGAAGCCTAAAACTGCAGAAGAAATTAAGTGAAGTACCCCGGATACAAAATAGGGAAAAGTGTCCACAATTTCCCCACCAGGACCGACTCCCCATCCTAGAGTAGCTAGATGGGGAAGTAAAATCAATCCTTGTTCATACATAGGTTTTTCTGGTACAAAATGAGCCACCTCAAATAAATTCATTGCTCCAGCCCAGAATACAATTAATCCGGCATGAGCCACATGAGCTCCAAGTAATTTGCCTGACAAATTAATAAGTCGAGCATTACCAGCCCACCAAGCGAAACCAGTGGTTTCTTGGTCACGACCAGCTAAAGTTAGAGTTCCATTAAAGAGCGTTTCCACGGGGTAGAACCTCCTCAGGGAATATAAGATTTTCATGAGGCTGATCCTGAGCCGCCATCCAAGCACGAATACCTTCGTTCAAAAGAATATTTTTTGTATAAAAAGTCTCAAATTCAGGATCTTCTGCTGCACGAATCTCCTGGGAAACAAAATCATAAGCACGTAAGTTTAGAGCTAGGCCAACTACTCCAATGGCACTCATCCATAAACCGGTCACCGGCACAAATAACATGAAGAAATGTAACCAACGTTTATTGGAAAAAGCAACCCCAAAAATTTGGGACCAGAAACGGTTCGCAGTGACCATAGAATAAGTCTCTTCGGCTTGAGTTGGGTTAAAAGCACGGAATGTATTTGCACCATCACCGTCTTCAAATAAAGTATTTTCTACGGTAGCACCGTGAATAGCACATAGAAGAGCAGCACCCAATACTCCGGCAACTCCCATCATATGAAATGGATTCAAGGTCCAATTATGAAAACCTTGAAAAAAGAGGATAAATCGGAAAATAGCTGCTACGCCAAAACTAGGTGCAAAAAACCAACCAGACTGACCTAATGGATAGATCAAGAATACGGAAACAAAAACAGCAATCGGAGCAGAGAACGCAATTGCATTATAAGGTCGTAATTGCACAGATCGAGCAAGTTCAAATTGGCGTAACATAAAGCCTATTAGACCAAAAGCACCATGAAGAGCAACGAAAGTCCATAGACCACCTAATTGACACCAACGAGTAAAATCTCCTTGTGCTTCAGGACCCCATAATAGTAGCAAAGAATGTGCCAAACTATTAGCAGGCGTAGAAACTGCAGCAGTTAAAAAATTACAACCTTCCAAATAGGAACTGGCCAACCCGTGAGTATACCACGAAGTCACAAAAGTTGTGCCCGTGAACCATCCGCCTAGTGCAAAATAAGCACAAGGAAAAAGCAATAAACCGGACCAACCCACAAAAACAAAACGGTCTCTGCGTAGCCAGTCATCCATAATATCAAATAAAGTTTGTTCCTCTTTGGAAGACTTTCCAAGGGCTATAGTCATAGTAATCCTCCTATTTAACTATTTCAACCTTTTCCGAACACCCTATTCGATAGAATCAAAGGGTATACACTGTTTTATATTGAAATATTTATGGACAATTTTTCATCCATCATCCCTTTCAATAAATCGGGTTTCGAAGATTCCTTATTGGCACGGATTTTATATTGAAACCGAATTACTTATATATAGTAAATGCATGATAATTCGAAGTTGTTTCTATTTGATGATTTTTTTCTTATCTTTTTTTTATCTCAATTCCAATCTATTTTCCACTGGTAGAATGACCAAAATAAAATGTCTTGTACAAACATAGTAAGAATGTTTGGTACATCATAATCGAATTATGCTGATAAAAGGAAAATACTTCCATCTAGAATTCAGACTTACATATCCATTTTTTGTTTTTTTTTTTTTTTTGAAAGAAAAAAATCATTCGACAGAATATCCAATTAACAACCAAATATGAGAGTATTTGAATAATTTCATGAAGGTTCACTTTCAAAATCTACCTCAATTTTCAATATAAGAATAACTTATATTATTAATCAGTCAATGGGTTAGGTTCACTTACTTCTCATTTTTATTTAGTTTTATAAGTAATACGTACTAATTGAAATTAGTCATTCTTCAATGAAAAATACGAAAGTGAAGTATATTATGCCTAATCTTATACTATTCCTCGTCTTATTAGTAGCGAGATATAAGAAAAAAAGTTCTATCTAAAAAAACAAAATTATATATGTTAGTTGTGCTCAATTATATTAACATGTTCTATTCCGTTATAACAAAAAAAGGTATATTGCAGCTTTTTTGTCTTAATCAAATAAATGTTTACAAATAACAACTGGGCTTTATTGCAAGCAAGAGCCCTTTATCGGGCTTGAACCGATGACTTACGCCTTACCATTACTCTACCCCTGAGTTAAAAGGGCTTTTGACCATTTCATTACCAATGGAGAAGTCTTTCATTACCAATGGAGAAGTCTATTACAATATTCGATAGATGCCAAATAATGGGGTCAATAATAGAAATTAATTGAATATAGTTATATTGTCGATCCTGACAACACAAGAAGAATATTCAATAATGAAATATGAAGAAAGATTCTTTTATATTGACAAATTCCTAGGGATTTGAATATTATAACAATAAGTAGGCCCCTATCGTCTAGTGGCCCAGGACATCTCTCTTTCAAGGAGGCAACGGGGATTCGATTTCCCCTAGGGGTACTAGGTAGGCTAGGAAAGTCATTATAGTACCTAATTAGGTACTATAATCAACTTCCCATTTTTCCCTGGGTCGATGCCCGAGTGGCTAATGGGGACGGACTGTAAATTCGTTGGCAATATGCCTACGCTGGTTCAAATCCAGCTCGGCCCAATACCAACTTGATAGATTGAGATAGATATTTATCTATCAGATAAGAAAGGTAATTGGTTTTTGAATCCCCTACCCTACTGTATAGAGAAAGAATCGGAACGAACAGTTTTGATATATCAATTTGAAAGATAAAAGTTTTACAAATACGACCCGGCACAGTTTTTTTTATGACAGTTTAGTCAATAAACTGTACCTAGTGGGATTGTAGTTCAATTGGTTAGAGTACCGCCCTGTCAAGACGGAAGTTGCGGGTTCGAGCCCCGTCAGTCCCGATTCAATAAATTGAACAATTGTTTGAGCGATTCCTACCCCAAACAAGAGCAAAAAAGGGAAATAGAGTAGACTAGAATAGATTGGACATCTTTTTTTACACATTTTGTGTGTGGATTCGCCGAATTATTAGATCCGCAATCTTTTTTTCCTTGAGAAATAAAAAAAAGCGTAGTAAGATAGATCTGTGTTAGGAAGAATACCGTGTATAGATTTACGCTCTGCGTTCATCTCTCATATTTTTGTTTGCTCATCAATTTTTTACTAGACCTAGACCCTTTTTGGTTTTTGACTATTATCAAAACCATCTATCTCTATATAGATAGATCCTGTTCTAATATATAATAGACATTAACATAAAAAAGAAATATTTGATTGAGACAAACATTAATGAATTTTTTTTTTTTTTTGTAAAAAAACAAAAAAAGAGATACTCTATGAGATCAAATCTCGAGTTATTTTAAAACGAAGCGAAAATCAATCATGGAAGTAAATAACCTTGCATTTATTGCTATTCTATTATTCATTGCAGTGCCCACTGCTTTTCTAATCGTCATTTACGCGCAAACGAAGCCTCAAAGTGAACTAGAGTGATTACTTAGAATCTAGAATCAGTCTAAATCGTAACTATAAAAAAGTTATAGCGGTCAGTAGATTTTTTTGAGAAGAGGTAGTTACAAAAAAATTTTCGTTTATACCACTTATATACAGATTTTGGATAAGTAGATCTAAATTATAATTTGTCTCGTGGGAACTAGACATAATTTCTTACATATCTCTGGAAAAATGGATGTAAATAAAAACATAGGTGTTATTTTGATTTGAATAATATTTTCAAAAATATTTATAATACGAATACGCATTGTTTACTATTCCATAGTAATATACAAAATTGTATATCGTAAAGGCAAAAAATTGATATGGAAAAGACAGAGCAATAATGCTCCATATGCTTTAACAGATGTATAGTGAAAAATAGTATGGTTCGCTATATAAAAAAAACAAAACTCTACTTCATATTTTCTAAATATGAAGTAGAATTTTATTTCTAACATGATCAATTTGATATTATAAATCATCTCGTTGATAATTGAATTGAATTTAACGATAGATAAATAATTAATGATAGTAATGATTTAATCATCGTAATAATCATTGTTTATTTGTTTTTAACAGAACGATTAAACACAGAAGGACTATTCAAATTCTATTAAATTCCACTTCTACCCCATACTACGAGTGAAAGAGAAAAAGTAAAAACTACCATTAGAGCAGCCCAAGCGATACCGACTATATCCATACGAATCCCTCTCTTTTTAAAAACTGAAAAAAAAGTAAAAAAAAAAATAATATCATTATTGATTCTTCATGATAATGGAACTATTAAAAATAGTGCAAAGTGGGAATCTTCTACCTTCCTATTCTGAAAGGATGAGTCGATAGTAGAGGCTTCTCAAAATTTTTTATTGTAACTAATTACTATAAACTACCTATCAGATCAGACATTAACGATAAAATTCAATTTTATTTGCTATATTAGCAATAGCACCTGAAGCTACACAAGTTGTCTCCAAAAGACATGGATACAAATAGAGACTTTTGTATTTGTTTAGACTACCAAGGCGACACCCAGATTTGAACTGGGGATCGAGGATTTGCAGTCCCCTGCCTTACCACTTGGCTATGTCGCCATCCCCATATCTAGTTTATCCTAAGGTAAAACTATATTTTGCTTTATTTATCGGAGATGATATGTAAGGTATTTCACGTATTCTTGTTTATCACTCGGATATGCCATATAACCAATTTATAGTCCCCAGGTCTAATAGGGGATTTAGACTTTTCCAATAGGAAAAAGAGGGATTGGTTTTCAATTATCTTATTGAAATGGAACCTATAACCTATTAATATCGGTTAGGAATTTAAGTTCCTGCCTTTAGTATAGAATAGGAATTTAGAGTACCCAATCAAGTATACTAAATCCACTTTTGTCTGTCAATAACTAGAGAATTTACAACTATAGAAATATTTACATCATATATCATTTGTTTAATAATAAAAGAAAATAGCTTCCTTTTTTTCTTTTTTTGTTTTTTTGATATAGTGAACAAAACATGTCAATTTTTTGTCGAATTTATTCGTCTAGATTAATGGGGAATACAATATCGAAATATAAAATTGACTATAGAAATATAGGATAGCAAATATTCAATGCGATTAGAAGAAAATAAAGGAATATTGACAATTCCCCAATTTGGTAAAATACAACTTGAAGGATTTTTTCGTTTTATCAATCAAGGCTTAATAGAAGAAATCAATAACTTTTCAAAAATTGAAAGCTCAAATAAAAAGATAAAAATTCTTCTTTTTGGTTCTGAATATAAATTAACAGAACCTTTCATTAAAGAGAGAGATGCTGTATATATGTCTGTTACATATAACTGTCAATTATATGTACCAGCAAAATTGATTAAGAAAACTAAGAAAACTTGTGAAATACAGGACCAGATTTTATATCTGGGAGATATTCCTTTGATGAATTCTAAAGGAACTTTTGTAATAAATGGAAATTACAGAGTCGTGGTCAATCAAATAGTAAGAAGCCCCGGTATTTATTACACTTGGAAACGAAAACCGTCGGGAAACATTATCTGGATTGGCACAATAATTTCAGATTGGGGAGGAAGATCAAGATTAGAGCTTAATAAAAAAAAAGAAAAGATATGGATTCGTATAAACAAAAAAAAAATATCTGTTTTACTTTTTTTATTGGCTATGGGTCTAAATTTCGAAGAGATTTTTAACTATAAGAATGTTAAAGCGTTTTTCCAATATTCGAAGGAGTATTATACATACAAGTACGATTGGTATGGCGGGAAGCGGAAAGCTATTTTAAAACTTTATAAAAAACTTTACATAAGTGACGAAAATGAAGAAGAAGGAGAAGAAGAAGAAGAAGAAGAAGAATTGGATTTTGAGTCTATAGATGAAAAAGTAACAACATTTTTTCGAACGAAATGTTTATTAGGAAAGATGGGTCGACGAAATCTGAATAAAAAACTAAGTCTTGATATACCCGAGAACGAAATTTTATTATTACCGTACGATATATTGGCTGCTGTGGATTACCTTATCAAAGTGCAATTTGGAGCAGGTACACCCGATGATATAGATCACTTACAAAATCGATATATTCGTTCTGTAGCAGATTTATTACAAGAGCAATTACGATTAGCTCTATATGATTTCAGAGAAGCAGTTGAAAAAACTATATTACCTGCTGTATCAATCAATGCTAAAAAGAGAATAACTCTTATTAAATTGGAAACTTTCATTTCATTAACGGGTACTTTTCAGAATTTTTTTGGGTTACATCCCTTATCACAATTTTTGGATCAAACTAATCCGTTGGCAGAAATAGTTCATAGTCGAAAAGTGAGCTCTTTGGGCCCTGGAGGATTGACAAGTCGAACGTCTACTTTTCGTACACGGGATATTCATCCTAGTCATTATGGACGTATTTGTCCGATTACGACATCCGAAGGAATAAATGTTGGGCTTATTGGATCGTTATCTATTTATGCAACGCTTGGTCATTACGGCTCTTTACAAAGTCCATTCTATAGGCTATCTGAGAGATCGAACAAAGACCATATGGTTTATCTATTACCGGGAGAAGATGAATACTATCGGATAGCTATAGGAAATTCTCTGGCATTAAATCAAGGGGTTCCAGAGGAACAATTGACTGCAGCTCGATTTCAGCAAGAATTTTTATTTTTTGCATGGGACCAAATTCATTTCAGAAGTATTTTCCCTTCCCAATATTTTTCCGTTGGAGTTTGTCTTATTCCTTTTATCGAACATAATGATGCGAATCGTGCTTTAATGGGTTCTAATATGCAGCGTCAAGCACTTCCACTTGTTCAACCTGAGAAGTGTATTGTTGGAACTGGATTGGAGGGTCAAGTAGCTCTAGATTCAGGAAGTGTAGCTATAGCCAAGCAAGGGGGAAAAATAAAGTATATTGATGGTGAAAATATAATCATAACTTCATCTGTTGCTCGAGACAATATAGAAACAGAATTGATTCTATATCAACGTTCTAATAGTGATACTTGTATGCATCAAAAACCCCGAGTTCGCCAAGGGGAATATGTAAAGAGGGGACAAATTATAGCAGACAGTGCAGCTACAGCAGGGGGAGAACTTTCTTTGGGAAAAAACATTTTAGTGGCCTATATGCCATGGGAAGGATACAATTTTGAAGATGCAATACTTATTAGTGAACGTCTGGTATATGAAGACATTTTTACTTCTTTTCAGATCGTAAGATACGAAATTGGAGTTTATTTTACGGACCAGGGCCCTGAAGTAATAACTAGAGAAATACCTCATTTAAATGCTTACTTACTCCGTCATCTGGACGAAAACGGCATTGTAATGATAGGATCTTGGATAGAAACAGGTGATATATTAGTAGGTAAATTAATACTGGAAGCAGAAGAAGACTCACTAATAAATACTCCAGAAGGAAAATTATTACAAGCTTTATTTGATATTAAGGCACCTACTGGAAAAGAAAATTGTTTCAGAGTCCCTAAAGGTGTAAAAGGTCGAGTTATCGATGTGAGATGCTTTCAGGAGTTCGAGGAGGAGGAAGACGATTATCTCGGCGATATTATAGAAAAAGTTCATGTATATATTTTACAAAAACGTAAAATACAAGTGGGTGATAAAGTAGCGGGAAGGCATGGTAATAAAGGTATTATTTCAAAAATTTTGCCCAGGCAAGATATGCCTTATTTACAAAATGGAACACCAGTGGACATGGTATTAAATCCATTAGGGGTACCTTCACGAATGAATGTAGGACAGATCTTTGAATGTTTACTTGGTTTAGCAGGAAAACTAATGAACAAACATTATAGACTTCCACCTTTTGACGAAAGGTACGAGCGAGAAGCTTCTAGAAAACTAGTGTTTTCTGAGCTTTATAAAGCTAGCGAGCAAACAGCTAATCCATGGGTATTTGAAACTGATAATCCTGGAAAACATAGATTAATTGATGGAAGAACAGGAAAGGTTTTTGAACAACCTGTTACAATAGGAATAGCTTATATATCGAAATTGTGCCATCAAGTTGACGACAAAATTCATGCACGTTCCCGTGGGCCTTATGCGTTGGTTACACAACAACCTCTAAAAGGAAAATCCTCCAGAGGAGGACAACGAGTAGGAGAAATGGAAGTTTGGGCTCTAGAAGGTTTTGGTGTTGCTTATATTTTACACGAGATACTTACTTTAAAATCTGATCATATGGACACTCGTGAAAAAATATTTGGTGCCATTTTCAACGGAGAACCAATGCCTAAACCTACCACTTTTACAGAATCTTTCCGATTGCTCAGTCGAGAACTACGATCTTTAGCTCTAGAATTGAATCATACTACTCTATCTGAGATAGACTTTCAGATAGATAAGAAGGAAGTTTGATCAAAATGAATCAAAATTTATTTATTATGAATGACCAGAATAAACACGAACAACTTCAAATTGGATTAGTTTCTCCCGAGCAGATTCTCGCTTGGTCTGAAAGAATATTACCTAATGGAGAAAGAGTCGGACAAGTGACTGCAGAACAGATTTTAGATTATAGAACTTATGAACCAATAAGAGGTGGATTACTTTGTGAAAGGATATTTGGACCTAGGAAAAGGGGAGTTTGTGTTTGTGTAAAACCTCCAATGATAGAAAATGAGAAGGAAAACTACGACTCCAATTTTTGTACTCAATGTGGAGTTGAACTTGTTATTGATCCTCGAATTCGAAGATATCGAATGGGATACATTAAACTGGCATGTCCAGTTGTTCATATTTGGTATTTCAAACGACGTCCCAGTTATATCGCGAATCTATTAAATAAAACTCGTAAAGAATTAGAAGACCTAGTATACTGCGATGTGTGACTTGATCACAAGCTCCGATTATACAGATCCATAGGAACTGTCATCCTATTCAATCTAATTGGGATGCCCTTAGCTCTGACACGTCCCTCGGCAAGAGGGGCATGAAGCTCAGAATTAGAACCATGTTGATAAAGAGGAATGAATCTAGGGTTAATATCTTGAGTAATATATTAATTTCAATTACTAATTGGACTTCGTAAAAATACTTCTTTTATCAGAAACAGAAACAAAATGGAATCAAAAATCTGTTTCATTTTTCTTTTTATTCTAGACCAAAGAGAAAATATGGTTATAGGAGTCTATTCATCGCACATATGCTTCAAATAGTATTGTAACCATCGAAGTAAAACAGAAACCTACAGGATCAATTAATAAAGAGATAGAGACAAGTAAATCCCATATGAATTTCACAATAAATTAAAGATCTTTCACAAAGAAATGTATCGTTCAAAAGGGAGAAGACTGCTCATTAATTACGTATTTATGTCATAATACGAATTGTAAACCAATAATCGAATTCACTTGGCACTTGAGCAAAGAGTAACTATTTAGTTTTATCACTTGGGGACGAAAACCGTCGGGAAACATTGTCTGTATCAAAGAGCAAAAAACATTTTTTGCATAATGATACATAATCACTTTCCATTTGGGTATAGTTACTTGAGCCGGATGAGAGGAAACTTTCATGTCCGATTCTGAGGGGGGGAAAAAAGATTGTAAAACCTATCCAAATGTTTTTATTACTAGGCCCACAGTTAACAAGCCAACTTTATTACGATTTCAGGGAAAACTTCGTGAATATGAGTCTAAATCTTGGGCAAAAGATATTGCTTCTTATCTCTCTTGGGATTTTGCGCTATTTCAAGAGCGAGAAATTGCCACTGGAGGAAAAGCTATCAAAGAACAATTAGCTGGTCTAGATCTGCAAATGATTATAGATCATTCATATATAGAATGGAAAGAAATAGATACGAAAATATCTATATTATTGGAGATACAACCCCAATTTTTGAAGAAAGACTCTCCTTTGAAAAAACTATATAATAGTATCAAGAAAAAACTTATTTCACTTCAAAGAAGAAAGGATCGCCTGGTTCGACGGATGAAATTTGCTCAATATTTTATTCAAACAAATGTAGAACCACAATGGATGGTTTTATGCCTATTACCAGTTCTTCCTCCCGACCTGAGGCCAATGTATAAATTAAATGAAGGTGGAGTGATTACTTCGGATCTCAATGAACTTTATCTAAAAGTTATCCGTCGAAATAATAATCTTTTAGAATCCATAGAATGGACTCGTGCATTTCTAATACCAAATTTATTGTTTGATCAAAAGAAATTAGTCCAAAAAGCTGTAGATGCACTTCTTGATAACAGTATAGGTGCGCAACCGGTGAAAGATAGTAAGGATAGACCTTATAAATCGTTCTCAGATTTCCTCCAAGGGAAAGAAGGAAGATTTCGTGAAAATTTACTTGGAAAACGGGTCGATTATTCAGGTCGTTCTGTTATTGTGGTAGGTCCCCATCTCTCATTGTATCAATGTGGATTACCCCGAGAAATCGCAATAGAACTTTTTCAAGCATTTTTAATTCGTGATCTAGTTGAACGACAGATTGCTCCCAATCTAAGAACTGCTAAATTTTTAATTCGAGATAGGAAACCTATTATATGGAACGTACTTAAACAGACTATCCAAAGACATCCCATATTGTTAAATCGAGCACCCACCTTACACAGATTAGGAATACAAGCATTTCTACCCATTTTAATAAAAGAACGTGCCATTCGGTTACACCCATTGGTTTGCGCAGGGTTTAATGCAGACTTTGATGGAGATCAGATGGCTGTTCACGTACCTTTATCTATGGAAGCTCAAGTAGAAGCTCGTTTACTTATGTTTTCTCATCTCAATCTTATCTCTCCAACTATAGGAGACCCTATTTGTGTACCGACTCAAGATATGCTTCTAGGACTTTATAGATCAACTATTCAAAAAAACCAGGGCATTTATGAAAATAGATACCACCCGAATAATTCAAAAAAGAAGATCGTCTCACCTTCGTTTTATAGCTATGATGATGCGCTTAAAGCTTATGAACAAAAACAAATTGATTTAGACAGTCCTTTATGGCTCCGATGGAGGAGAGATATAGATACCTCTATTATTAATTCAGTAAATCGAGAACTTCCTATCGAAGTTCAATATGAATCTTTCGGTACCTTCTACGAAATCTATGATCATTTTCGAATAAGAAAATGTAGAGTGGGGGAAATACTTAATAAATACATTCGAACGACCGTTGGTCGTATTCGTTTTAATCGAGAAATAGAAGAAGCTATAAAAGGCTTGTGGACTTATGATATCCGACAAGAACTGTCACTATTCAGAATTTAATGTTATTAATCTTATGATCCTTTCATTGATGCAGAGATAAACATTAAAGGAGCTTTGGAGCTTAAACCCATTGCTGATTCCTACTCCCCAACCCAAAATGGGGAGATTTTATCCAAAATGGAAATATTTTATTGATACGACCTAAATTGAAAATACCCTCTTTATTCTTATGATACAACCTAAATTCAAAGTACCCTTTCCTTTTGAAGTGCCCTTTTTTAATAAAGGGATGGATAAATTTGTTATGAAGCACCTTATTAAAAGATTCGTAAATCAATTTGGAATGACATATACATCACATGTATTAGATCAACTGAAGATTTTAGGTTTCCAGCAAGCTACCGATGCAGCTATTTCATTAGGAATTGATGATCTTTTAACAACACCAGCTAAACTATGGCTTATCCAAGATGTGCAGCAACAAGGGTTTGCTTCGGAAAGACATCATGATTATGGAAATGTACATGCAGTGGAAAAATTACGTCAATTGATTGAGATATGGCATGCTACCAGTGAATATTTGAAACGAGAAATGAATCCGAATTTTAAGATGACTGATCCTCTTAATCCAGTACATATGATGTCCTTTTCAGGAGCTAGAGGAAGTATATCTCAAGTTCACCAATTAGTAGGTATGAGAGGATTAATGTCAGATCCTCAAGGAAAAATTGTCGATCTACCCATTCAAGGAAATTTACGTGAAGGACTTTCCTTAACAGAATATATTATTTCCTGTTACGGTGCTCGTAAAGGAGTTGTAGATACTTCTATACGAACAGCAGATGCTGGATATCTCACACGTAGACTTGTTGAAGTAGTACAACACCTCGTTGTACGTAAAGTAGATTGTGGTACTATACAAGGTCTTTTTGTAAATCTTATTCAAGATCAAGAAACAATCAAAAATCAATTTGTTCTACAAACACTCATTGGGCGCGTATTAGCAGATGATGTATATATAAAGGGAAGATGTATTGCCACGCGCAATGAAGATATTGGAATTAAACTTGCCAATCAATTCTATTATTTCCAAATACAACCAATATATATACGAACCCCTTTTACTTGCAAAAGTATATCTTGGATTTGTCAATTATGTTATGGTCGGAATACTACTCATAGTAACTTAATCGAATTAGGAGAAGCAGTTGGCATTATTGCAGGCCAATCAATTGGAGAGCCGGGAACTCAACTAACATTAAGGACTTTTCATACTGGTGGGGTATTTACGGGTGATATTGCAGAACATATACGAGCCCCGTTCACCGGAAAAATGGAATTCAACGAAAATTTCGTTTTTCCTACCCGCACCCGTCATGGGCACCCTGCTTATATATGCCATAATAGTTTAGACGTGACTATCGATAATCAATATGAAGTACAAAACTTAACGATTCCGCCAGAAAGCTTGCTATTCATTCAGAATAATCAACTCGTGGAATCGGAACAAATAATTGCTGAGATTCGTGCAAAAAAACCCCCTTTTAAAGAGAAAGTAAAGAAATCTATATATTCTGGCCTGACAGGAGAAATGCACTGGAATATCCCTATGCTGTCTAATTTAATAGAAAAGACAACTCATTTATGGGTATTATCGGGAGGGATATATGAATCCGCTTTTCATAAAGATCAAGATCAAGTGGATATTACAGAGCTTCTTCTTTACAAACATAAATCACTTTCGAATTATTCAGTGGATCAGGTGAAACACGAATCAGTTGACTCAAACTGTTTTGAAAGAGGGAAAAAAATCTTCAATTATCTCGAAACTGATCGAACCATAGCTAACGAACATCAAGACTCTATCGATTGCACCATTCTTTTTGAAAATACCAACAATATGAGGGTAAAAAACGAACTCATCGTACCATTATGGTGTGATAAACAATCGGGGAAGCGAAGAATCCCTTGTCCTCATTTAATTCTTAGAATGCCTATAGAATCTATTTTCTATAAAAATGAAAATAACAATATTTTTGCTTTTTTGAATGACCCTCGTTCAAAAATGATAAAATATGGGAATATTCTCGGGGGTTATTCAATTGAAAAAGAAAGGAATTTTCTTGAAAATCAATTAGACGGAAGGCCCAGATTCAAAATAAAAAAGGCTTCTATTTCTCTCATTTCAGTAAGAACAAATAAGATCATTATCAATATGATTCAAATTAGCTTGCTGAAATACCCTTCTTTTAATATGGCAAGTTCTCCATTTTTGTTTCATAACAAATTAGGTCACACTAATTCTTTTTTTTCGAATGATCAAAGTAAATTACTTAGTAAGGGAACTATTCGTTCAGTACCTAATGAGAATAAAAAAGATCAATCTTTTATTATTCTGTCTACTTCTGATTTTTTGCAAATCGTTTTGTTTAATGATTCTTTAAAAAGCTTAAATACAGTAAAAAAGTCGGATGCAAATAAAAAAATGGCATTGTCAGGTTTCCTGGGTTATTTACATAGTATTTCTAATCGTTTTCCATACTGTCGTTTGATGACTTATAAAAAAGTATTACTAAATGAACGTTCAATTTCTAACAATGACTCGAATACTTTTCAAGTAGCTAAATGCTATTTTATGGACGAAAAGAGGGAAATTTATAAATTTGATTCATGCAGAAATATTCTTTTCAATTTTAATTTGTACTTTTCCCTATCCAATTTTTTTGAAAAAACATTTCCAGTAGTCAGCCTTGGACAATTTTTTTGCAAAAGTATATGGATATTCGAAGATAAACAACTCCAAGGATCTGGTCAAATTCTAGTTGTTCGTGAGGGATCTTTTATCATTAGATTAGCTAAACCCTATTTGGGTACTCGAGGAGCAACTCATAATAGTTATTATGGGAAAATTCTTTACGAAGGAGATACATTAATCACCATGTCATACGACAGATTAAAATCCGATGATATAATTCAAGGTCTTCCTAAAGTTGAACAATTATCAGAAGCCCGCTCGAATACTTTAATATCGAAAAATCGAAAAAAAAAATTTAAAGAATTGAACAGACACCTGGCAAGATTTTTTGGAAACTTTTGGGGGTCATTCACCAGTGTTAGAATAACTATGGAGGATAGTCAGAATCAGTTGGTCAATGAAATTCAAAAGATTTATCGATCCCAGGGGGTACAAATTTCTGATAAGCATATAGAAATTATTGTGCGCCAAATTACATCGAAAGTTTTAGTTGTAGATGTCGAAAAGTCCGAAAATAAAAATTTTGAAAATGGACTAAATAGTCTTTTTTTACCCGGAGAACTCATTAGATTATCACAAGCACAAAGAATGGATCGTGCTCTCGAAAAAAGAATAAACTATCGAACCATTTTATTGGGAATGACAAACGCATCTCTGAATACTCAAAGTTTTCTATCGGAAGCGAGTTTTCAGGAAACTGCTCGGGTCTTAGCGAAATCTGCTCTTCAAGGTCGCATTGATTGGTTGAAGGGCTTGAAAGAAAATGTTATTCTCGGGAGAATGATACCTGTTGGTACTGGATTCAACCGTTTGAAAAAACGGAGTAAAATAGATCCGAGAATGAGTAAGAAAAATATATTTCCAATAAAAGTGAAAGATTTTTTTTTTTTCTTTAAAGTTTTATTGCAAAAACAAAAAAAAAAAGTTCTAAAAAAACTAGTCAAAATAAAGAAAAAATCAAAACGAGTAGGAGTAGTAAAAAAGTAATTTATAAAGAAAGAAATCTAACAATTTGCTTTTGCTTTATTGTATAAAAATAAATAAAAAATCAAATGAATACTTGTACCAAGTAGGCTACGGCAAGCAATTTAACCCATTCCATTGGAATGTAGGTATTCCAGTTCATATTAAAAAGCAAAAAAAGAAAATGACGAAAAAAAATTGGAACATCAATTTGAAAGAAATGGTAAGAGTAGGAGTTCATTTTGGTCATGAGACAAAAAAATGGAATCCTAAGATGGCACCTTACATTTTTAAAGAACGTCAAAATAGTCATATTATAAATTTGACTTATACCGCTCGTTTTTTATCAGAAGCCTGTGATTTTGTGTTTGATGGAGCAAAAAGAGGAAAACAATTTATGATAGTTGGTACAAAACATCAAACAGCTGATGCAGCTAAATTAGCTGCTTTAGCAGCTCGATGTCATTATGTAAATAAAAAATGGCTCGCGGGTATGTTAACTAATTGGTTTACTACAGAAGCAAGACTTGAAAAATTAAAAAATTTAATGAAAAAAAAAAATACGGGAGGATTTGATCAATTTACGAAGAAAGAAGCAGCAATACTCAGGAGAGAATTGAACAAATTACAGGAAGATCTGGGAGGTATTAGATACATGAAAAAATTACCCGATATTGTAATAATTCTCGATCAAAAAGGAGAATATACTGCTATTCGGGAATGTAGAACTTTGGGTATTCCCACAATTTGCTTAGTTGATACAGATTGTGACCCGGATCTCGTGGATATCCCAATCCCAGCCAATGATGATGGTAGAGGACCAATCCGACTGATCCTAAATAAATTAATTTTAGCAATTCGCACGGGTAGAGCATTGTAATTCTATAAAAAGTGAATAAACAAAAAAAAGAGAAGCTAAAACTAAGTTGGCTACTATTCCCAAATCTTATAGAATAGATTAAGATATATTTGTCTAGAAATACAGAAATCTTCTTAATCAATGAAATAATCATTTCATTATTTTATTTCGTAACCTAACTGATGATAGTGAAATAATTGAGGAATCGGTCATTGAACCAAAATCATTTTTTATTTTTTTTTAAATTCATCTTTATATAGAAAGGGTAATATGAATATTGTACAATTTCCTATTAACACGCTGAATTTTTTCTATGAGATATCCGGTGTGGAAGTAGGTCAGCATTTTTATTGGCAAATAGGGGGGTTCCAAGTTCATGCACAGGTACTTATAACTTCCTGGATTGTAATTGCTGTATTATTAAGTTCAGCTACTCTAGCTGTTCAAGACCCACAAATTGTTCCAAACGGAGCTCAAAATTTTGTGGAATATGTTCTCGAATTTGTTCGGGACTTGGCTAGAACTCAGATTGGCGAAGAAGAATATGGTCCTTGGGTTTCTTTTATAGGAACCATGTTTTTATTTATCTTTGTTTCTAATTGGGCAGGTGCTCTTTTCCCCTGGGGAATTTTAAAATTACCTCATGGGGAATTAGCCGCGCCTACAAATGATATTAATACTACAGTAGCTCTAGCTTTGCTCACATCAGTAGCTTATTTTTATGCAGGTCTTACAAAGAGGGGTTTAGGCTATTTTGGTAAATATATTCAACCAACCCCAATACTTTTACCGATTAACATATTAGAAGATTTTACGAAACCTCTATCACTTAGTTTTCGGCTTTTTGGAAATATATTAGCTGACGAATTGGTAGTTGCCGTTCTTGTTTCCTTAGTACCTTTAGTGGTACCTATACCTGTAATGTTCCTAGGATTATTTACAAGTGGCATTCAAGCTCTAATCTTTGCAACTCTAGCCGCAGCTTATATAGGAGAATCCATGGAGGGTCATCATTAATTTAATTAATTGGACTTAGTCTTTTAATTCAGATTCATAATAATTTGCTCATTTATATTTATAAAACGTTAAATGTTCTTTCCATTTTGATTCCCCCTTAATTATAGTCATAAATGAAAATACTGAATCTCTAAGATCTTAGTAGAAAGATAAAGGATCACCTCACCCGTCGATAAAATCGATAGATAGAATAGATCATATTTGTAGATTCATATCTACATTAAGAATATTAATAGGTTTACTAATGGGAATTAGTTTAGTAAACTATGTGTGTATCCCGGTTTCGAGCAATGACTCGAAGGGATACGTTTTATGTACATAGTTTGTCTATATATTCTATCTCTAATTCTTTAGAGATAGAATATTTCATCTAAAAAAGGATATAATATAAGGGTAGAGGATTTACCTATTTTGTATTATCAAATCATTTTTTAATACCATTTCGTCGAATCAAAATTGAGTTGTTTTCAAAGAAAAGAAATTGTTCTCTAGTTGAACGTGAACAATCAAATCAATAGAGAAAACTATCATATTATCCACCATTATTTAATCTAAGAGGAGATTACCATGAATCCTTTGATTTCTGCTGCTTCCGTTATTGCTGCTGGATTATCCGTAGGCCTTGCTTCTATTGGACCTGGCATTGGTCAAGGCACTGCTGCGGGACAAGCTGTTGAAGGTATTGCGAGACAACCGGAGGCGGAGGGTAAAATACGAGGTACCTTACTGCTAAGTTTAGCTTTTATGGAAGCTTTAACTATTTATGGATTAGTTGTAGCTCTAGCACTTTTATTTGCTAATCCATTTGTTTAATCTAATCTCGGAGACTAAAATCCGTATCCTTCGGGATTTTAAGGACCCCCCTTTATCAATTTTCTTGTTCAGCCAATAGGGGAGGGGCTGATCCAAAATAATGGACTTATACGTCACTTGTTTTGGTCAGAAAGACTTGCGACACTCGGAGAAGTAGATAGATTGAGCAAAGCTTTTTTTTATTATATCCTTATTTATCGTTATGCGGGACCTGGGACTTACTAAGTACTCGAAATCTGTTTATCCAGAATGAATCGAGTCGGAGAAAAAACTTTGTAAAAGTATCCTTATCTATGAGGGGAGAGCGTATGAAAAATGTAACTGATTCTTTCATTTCCCTAATTTTTTTATCCTCCGCTGAGGGTTTCAGGTTAAATACCAATATTTTAGAAACAAATATACTAAATCTCAGTGTGGTGCTTGGTGTACTGACCTATTTCGGAAAGGGAGTGTGTGCGAGTTGTATATTTGAATAATCTAGCTGGATCCAACCAACTGCATTTTGTAGATAGAAAAGTGCATGATCTCAACGAATTACTTCTAAAAGGGCAAAAAAGAAATATGGAAGAACTATAGCATTTCGTAATTGATTGGGAAATTTTTGACCAATCCCAACCAATATGAGAAAATCTTTAGAATGGTTAAAGCTAAACTGCTTGAAGTCCAAGCAAAACTGGTACTCTTTCAACCGCTGTGCTAATATGAGATGGGTTCAAAGGCATAGTTGGAGGTTAATTCGATATATAACATTCATATCAATGGAATTATTCAATCTATCTACTGAAAAATAGTCCTAATCTCCCATCCAATACAATTTTTGGGGTTTAAATGCGGAACCGACGACCTACACAAAAGCGAATTTATTCAAGAAAAAAAATACGAAAAGAAAAAACAACAACTCAGTTGATAACAAAAAAACCCTTTTGGCAAAAGAGCCCTTCGTAGATTTCGGTCTTTGATAGATTGATTTTTTTTTTTAATTTACATAATATGAACGAAAAGGGTAGGCTTGGTAAAAAAAGCCGAGCGGGAAAGCCGAATGAATCGAAAGATTCGTGTTCGGTTTGGGAAGAGATTATTCGTTCAACTTATGAATAGATAATCTACTTTCATTAAGTAATTTATTAGATAACCGTAAACAGAAAATAGTGAGTACTATTCAGAGTTCTGAAGAATTATGTAAAGGAGCTGCTAATCAGCTTGAGCAAGCCCGGGCTCGCTTACGGGAAGTAGAAATGCGAGCGCGTGAAATTCGGGAAAATGGATACTCTCAAATAGAACAAGAAAAAGAGGATCTTATCAATGTTGCTTCTGTTAATTTGAAACAATTAGAAAATTTAAAGAATGAAACCGTTCAATTGGAACAACAAAGAGTAATTGAACAGGTTCGACAACAAATTTCTCGCCAAGCTGTCCAAAGAGCTCTAGGAACTCTGAATAATCGTCTGAATAGTGAGTTACATTTACGTACGATCGAGCATAATATCGACTTGCTGCTAGGCATGAAAAACATAACTGATTAACGTTATATATATATACTAGGTCTTATTTTTCAAAAGAGAATTAACTAGTGTTAATGGTAACTATTCGACCCGATGAAATCAGTAGTATGATACGTAAACAGATTGAACAATATAATAACGAAGTCAAGGTTGTTAATATTGGCACTGTACTTCAAGTAGGAGATGGCATTGCTCGTATTCATGGTCTTGATAAAGTAATGTCAGGGGAATTAGTAGAATTTGTAGATGGTACAGTAGGTATTGCCCTAAATCTAGAATCAGATAATGTTGGAGCTGTATTAATGGGTGATGGTTTGATGATACAAGAGGGTAGTTCCGTGAGAGCAACGGGAAAAATTGCTCAGATACCAGTAAGTGATGCTTATTTAGGTCGAGTTGTAAATGCGCTAGCTCGACCTATTGATGGTAAGGGGAAGATCTCATCTTCCCAATCTCGATTGATCGAATCTCCCGCTCCAGGTATTATTTCACGACGTTCTGTATATGAACCTCTTCAAACGGGTCTTATTGCTATTGATTCTATGATCCCTATAGGACGCGGTCAGCGAGAATTGATTATTGGGGACAGACAGACCGGTAAGACGGCAGTAGCTACAGATACGATTATAAATCAAAAAAATCAGAATGTAATATGTGTTTATGTCGCTATTGGTCAAAAAGCTTCTTCGGTAGCTCAGGTAGTTAATACGTTCCAAGAACGTGGCGCAATGGAGTATACCATTGTGGTAGCGGAAACTGCAGATTCTCCTGCTACATTACAATATCTTGCTCCTTATACAGGAGCAGCTTTAGCCGAATACTTTATGTATAAAGAACAACATACATTAATCATTTATGATGATCTTTCCAAACAAGCACAAGCTTATCGACAAATGTCTCTTCTATTAAGAAGACCACCTGGCCGGGAAGCTTATCCAGGAGATGTTTTCTATTTACATTCTCGCTTATTAGAAAGAGCAGCTAAATTAAATTCGCAGTTAGGTGGAGGTAGTTTGACTGCTTTACCAATAGTTGAGACTCAAGCTGGAGATGTCTCAGCTTATATCCCCACTAACGTCATTTCCATTACCGACGGACAAATCTTCTTGTCAGCTGATCTCTTCAATGCAGGAATTCAACCTGCCATTAATGTGGGTCTTTCCGTATCTAGAGTAGGATCCGCAGCTCAGATGAAAGCTATGAAACAAGTAGCTGGTAAATTAAAATTAGAATTAGCTCAACTTGCAGAGTTAGAAGCTTTTGCACAATTCGCTTCTGATCTTGATAAAGCTACGCAAGATCAATTGGCAAGAGGCCAACGATTACGCGAGTTGCTCAAGCAATCTCAATCAGATCCTTTGACAGTGGAAGAACAAATAGCTATGATTTATACCGGAACGAATGGATATCTAGATGTATTAGAGATCGTACAAGTTAAAAAATTTATTCTTAAGCTGCGCGAGTATTTAGTAAAAAATAAACCCCAATTTGGAGAAATTATACGTTCTACTGGGACATTCACGCAACAAGCAGAAGATCTCTTAAAAGAAGCTATTCAAGAAAATCTCCAACTTTTTATTATGCTCGAAATAGTATAAAAGAGCTAAATAATCATTTTGCAACATTTAACAAAGCATAACGACGAATCGAATTATTACGTCCAATAGGATTTGAACCTATACCTAAGGTTTAGAAGACCTCTGTCCTATCCATTAGACGATGGACGCTTTATTTTCATTATTCCTTTATCGATTGGGAATAAAAAAGTATGATTTTTTCTCTATTCACAACGAGATTCGGGAACGAAAGAGAAAGAATAGGTAGGTAACATGGACATGAAAAATGAAATAAGAATAAGAAATATGAATGAGCGGGTAGCGGGAATCGAACCCGCATCGTTAGCTTGGAAGGCTAGGGGTTATAGTCGACGTTGATTAACGCCTCTAATTCAGAACCGAACATGAAAATTTCATTTCATTCGGCTCCTCCATGAGAGAGATAGAAAGGGAGGTCTGATAAAAAAAACGCTTTTTCACATAATACATAAATTATTTATGCTCTGCTCCATAACATCTATGTTAGTTGTATTTGTAGTTCTTTCCTCTTAACTTCAGGTGAAGAACCTTAAATAGAAAATACCTATTCACTTGATAGATGATCCCTATAGAAAGATAAGATTTAAAAATGATTAATATTAGGCTCAAAAATCTTTCTAATTACTTCGTTTTCTATTTCTACTGATTGCGATCCTAGAGGAAATCAAATTTCACCGAGCTCAAACAAAATCACGGTGACTAAAGTAAACCAAAGTCACTGTTACCTAGCTATTTGACTCCAACTTTTTTTATTGTAGTAGTTGAACATTTAGTTTAGTTACGATGAAAAATAATATTTTGATATCCATGGATCTTTGATTGATCCGATTAGATAGATCGGTCTAATCCTTTAAAAAATTCTACATTCTGTTTCGCCATCTTGAATGGAAAATATCGTCATTTTATCATTCATTCCAAATTAAAATTACGAGAATGCGCACAATTCCTTTCCTGACCCAGGGTATTCATAGGAGAGGTTTAGAACCTATATAGTAAATAGAGTTTTTTATATAAAAAAATATAAATGAGAGTTGAAAGATCCTTCAACTCTGTTGAATATAATGATAGAACGAATCACACTTTTACCACTAAACTATACCCGCCACAATTTCATTGTATCATACAGATCGATTTTTTGTCCAATAGGAAAAAGAAAAAGTAATTTTTAGATTGTAATAAGAATCTAATGCAAGTTCCGATCATCATATTTTCCTATTCCTGAAAACTTAATAAGAGATAGTTTCTTTTCACTTCTTCCGTCCCTTACCTTATTGTTTTGTTTTTACTCTTACAAGAAAAAAGAAAAACCCTCAATCAATATTGTAGGGAATACTCCATGACTAATAGTATGATTTTCTTTAGTAACTAGTCTATTTATAGATAGTTGTTATGATTATTAACACATTCTTTAGAATAATTCAAGTAATTTGGAATTAGTTTTTCTTTATGACAGATATAGAAAATAAGAATGATCCACTCTTAGTCTTTGAAATCTCTTTTTTACCCTTCAATATGATCTATACATTTTCAATCCAATCTAGAACATCTCATCCAGATTATAATCTGAAATAGTTGGAATAAAAAAAATATATATTATATATAGCAAGTGCTTATCTATTAATCTTATAATAAGAGATAAAAATATAATACATAAAAGGAAATATAAGAAATGATATCACAAGGTCAAATTTTGATAGCCCTTTTTATTGCTGTTACTTTTATAATAATGATTTTAGCTTTCAGATTAGGTAGAGCACTGTATTCTTCATAATTTAGTCAATTAATTCCTTATCTAGGAAAGACAATGGCCTGGCCAGATACTGGCCGGGCTAGAAAAAGCGAAAAATTGTTTGAAATGGAATAAAAAAAAGAAAATTGGATTCTCACAAATGTTGGTCTTTATTTAGTGAAATGCTATATTCATTTTAGATCTGCCATCTAGGAGAGATGGCTGAGCGGACTAAAGCGGTGGATTGCTAATCCGTTGTACAAACTATTTTGTACCGAGGGTTCGAATCCCTCTCTCTCCGTTCAGTCTGAGATTACTCCTCAAAACCTATAAGGGATTTTGACAAAATCTACTTTCTAATCTTTTTTTCTATTCTTTACGCCCAGGATTTCGTCCTGGATCGTTTGATAGGAATCCAAAGATAAAGAGAGAAACAAAAAATATCACTACTGTGTAAACGAACAGCTTAAGAGTAAGCATTATGTAATCTCCGAAATTATTCTTATTAGAAAACGGAATAGATCATCAATTTTTGTATCATATATTGGCTATTGGCATTGGCTGAGCAAAGAAAAAAAGCAGATTCAAAATTGAATCTATTCTGTTTCTCTTTTCTTCTTTGCTCGGAATTGAACAGGATAAATAGGAATTCGAATACTAATTAAACTATCCTAAACTTGTTTAAGATTATCACAATCAACAAAACAATAGAAACAAGTACAGTCTATGTCTAAAATAGAAGAAAATTTGGAATAGATAAATAGATAAATTATCATCTTTACTCGTTCTTTAAATAGAATATTGAAAGATATGTTATCTTCTTTCTAATAAAATATTCTAATCACTAGCTAATCACCCAAACTGCAACTGTGATGCCGTTGATATTGACTAAAGTTATTTTGATCTGTCGAGAATAGATGTATCACAAAATAAACATCAGAACAAGGAAAAAGAGTGTTACATCAATTTAGTTAATGAAAATGATCCAATTATAAATAGTTAAATTGTAACAACTAACTAATCATAAAATGATATAAAAAAAATATGTTTTTTACATATCAAGTGATACAAACAAAAATCAATAAAAACTTAGATTATCGTTATCGAAAACTTACGGCAGCTTGCCAAGCAAAGGCTAATAAAAAAAAGAACAGAGGGATAATGGGCATTACATTAACAATTGGATCAAAAATTGCATAAGCTTCAGGCAATTTGGCAAAAAAGGGATTATTCAAATGAAAAGCGGCATCGTCTAGACAAATATGGAAGTTGAGGATAACTGACATTTTGATTCTCCGATGAATAATGTAAAGATCTAAAAGTATTTGGCCAATCAATCGAATTGTTTGACAAGATTAGACTTTTAGTTTTCGAGTTGGAAGGGATCATTTATTTATACAATATTTTACCTATTCTGATAGGGAATGACCAATGAATGTATATTCTTGTTTCTTTTTAGGTTCCCCTATAGTTAGATATCTGATTAACTCCAGAATCTATGCCCCTCCGGTTATGCATAATTGCATAACGCGAATCGAATTATAATAATGCAATTCAGATTCAAAACATTGCGTCAATTTATCTTAATGGATTATATTATTATAAAACAATAATGGGGCGTGGCCAAGCGGTAAGGCAGCAGGTTTTGGTCCTGTTATTTCGAAGGTTCGAATCCTTCCGTCCCAGGTGGAACAGTATTATTGAATTGAAAAAAAAAAAAGACTTATAGAAGGGAAATATGATTTCGATAAGATTCTAAATAGAGAAAGGGATATTTTTGCGGTGTAGAATTGGAATACAGATCAAATTGAGATAGAGATAAAGTGAAATTAGCCTATTGGATGTATGCTGGTCCTGCTCATATTGGAACCCTACGAGTAGCTAGTTCTTTCAAAAATGTGCATGCCATTATGCACGCTCCTCTAGGAGATGATTATTTTAATGTCATGCGTTCTATGTTAGAACGTGAAAGAGATTTTACTGCCGCAACTGCTAGCATAGTAGATCGTCACGTACTAGCACGTGGATCTCAAGAAAGAGTTGTGGATAATATTCTCCGGAAAGATAAAGAGGAACACCCTGATCTTATTATATTGACACCTACATGTACCTCTAGTATTTTGCAAGAAGATTTACAGAACTTTGTGAATAGAGCATCCATAATTTCTGATTCCGACGTCATTTTTGCAGATGTTGATCATTATCAAGTAAATGAAATTCAAGCAGCGGATAGAACTTTAGAACAGGTGGTTCGATATTATTTAGATAGATGTCATAGACAAGAAAAATGGGATCAATTTCTCACAGATGTGCCTTCTGTCAATATAATTGGAATTTTTACATTGGGTTTTCATAATCAACACGATTGTCGTGAATTAAGACGTTTATTACGAGATCTGGATATTGAAATTAATCAAATAATTCCTGAAGGAGGATCTGTAGAAGATCTTAAAAAATTACCAAAAGCTTGGTTCAATTTAATTCCTTATCGTGAAGTGGGATTAATGACAGCGGTATATTTAAATAAAGAATATGGGATGCCTTACATATCTATAGCTCCCATGGGAGCTGTAGATATGGCGGAGTGGATCCGCCAGATTCAAAAAAATGTGAATACGTTGACTCTTAGTTCATCGAATAAAAGAGTGGATTATGAACCTTATATCGACGGACAAACTCGATTTGTTTCCCAAGCTGCTTGGTTTTCAAGATCTATTGATTGTCAGAATTTGACGGGTAAAGAAACAGTTGTTTTTGGTGATACAACTCATGCTGCTTCAATCACTAAGATACTTGTTCGAGAAATGGGGATTCGTGTCAGTTGTGCAGGTACTTATTGCAAACACGATGCGGAATGGTTCAAAGAGCAAATTCAAGGTTTCTGCGATGAAATACTGATCACAGATGATCATGCTGAGGTAGGAGATATGATCGCTCACACGGAACCATCTGCAATATTTGGTACTCAAATGGAACGTCATATTGGTAAACGTCTTGATATTCCGTGTGGAGTTATTTCTGCACCAGTTCATATACAAAACTTTCCTTTGGGATACCGACCTTTTTTAGGTTACGAAGGTACTAATCAAATAGCTGATTTAATTTATAACTCATTTGCTCTGGGTATGGAGGACCATCTTCTAGATATTTTTGGTGGTCATGATACTAAAGAAATAATATCCAAATCTATATCTACGGATATAGGCCTAATTTGGAATCCTGAAAGTCGACTAGAATTAAGTAAAATTCCTCGTTTTGCCAGAGAAAAGGTGGAAAGAAATACTGAAAAATTTGCACGACAAAAGGGGATTGAAACCATTACTGTCGAAGTAATGTACGCAGCTAAAGAAGCATTGAATACCTAGCTAACTAAACCAATTAATTCTAAAAAATGTATTCTAGAAATTGAGTGAATGACTATTAATAATTACATATCTATTTTAGGATCGGATAAGAGATCTATCTGTATGATAAAAATTTGTCTTAAAACGATGTGGTAAAAAGCAACGTGTGATTTAAACGACATGATTAGTTCTGTGGATTATGACATCCGCCATTTTGACGCGAAGATACTCTTAGCTCAACATTTATAAAAAAAAAGATATAGGAGCTTGCAACTTTTTTTTTTTCAGCTAGGGGCAGAATCTAGGGTTAATTGAAGTGAAATCAATGAGCTACCTATCGAATTTGACGTTAAGTCTCGAAGAGCTCTTCAGGAATTTGGGTTCAATCAATAAGAATAAAACGAGTTTTATTTATTTATAGTGCTATTGTATAATTTATCAAATTAGTAACTCAATTTACAGAAATTGTGTCATGGTATTTTTCTGCAAAAATTTCTCGTTTTAAACGCGTTTTCAATTTTTTTTTTATTTATTAAAAAGGGGGTATTCTAAATAATGCGTCTACGTTTAGATCATATAAAATTTACTTATTATATAAGTTTTGTATCATGGTTGTCTTATTATTATCCATTTATATTTGTTTTATTATATCTTCATTTCATGTATTTTATTCCTGTGCGATCTTTTATAGGGAAGCACATAAGGATTTTTGTTAAGCGGTTCTTCAAGAGAAGGAGAAGAAATGAAAAAGATTAGAATTGTGAGAACGAACTGAATGAATGAAACAAAAAATGATAAACAATTGTTATCGTTTTTTATTCATTAAATAAAATAATAAATTTGTACTTTTTTTTTACTTTACTGCCATTTCTAACGATCTTTTCTTTATAGTCCTAATCATTTTTCATCTTAATATAATGTCAATCCAACAATCCTTCCCAACATTTCGGGATTGACAATAGCATATTTTTTGAATATAATAAATCCGCTATTTCTTTTTTTTATGGTGAATTCGTTCAACGGATCAGATTTTTTCTGATCCGGAAAGATCACTTGATTTGATTAAGAAATGGTAAAGTTCGATTCGATTATTAATATCCTTGATGATTTATTGTAAAGGTTCTATTTCTGATCGATTGAATCAAGTAACTGCTCTACTTCGGCTGTATCTATACAAATAAGGGTTGCTAACTCAATGGTAGAGTACTCGGCTTTTAAGTGCGACTATGGTCTTTTACATGTTCGGATGAACTATTAAATTCGTCTATACCATCGGTAAAATTAGTAAGACTACGACTGATCCTGAAAAAACAAAAATGGAAAAAGCAGCATGTCGTTCTAAGAATCTCGACTTTCGTTTTTGATCAGCAGAAGCGGCGGATCAAGGAATTCAATGCATATACAAATAATAATGTATACAAATTATTGACATGTGTATACAATTTAATTTGAACAAATGAATTTCTTTTGAAATAAGATCAAATAAATTCGAGAGTGCGAGTGATTAAGTCAAGTGAGTCAATGGATAAAGCTGGATGGCTTGAATCATAAGTAAAACCAGAAGAACGAGCTTCTGTTCCTCATTTCAACGAGGAATTCCCTTTACTAATCAGAAGTTAAAAGCCTTTTAGTAACCGATAAAGGAAGTTTTTCCCTGTAGTAAATTAGGGTTTTCTACATTCACCATGAGTCCTAAGTACTCGAAAACAAATGTGTAAGAGAAATAGTGTACTGACCATGTTAATTCTATTCCATGAGTCAGGAGAGCGATCGGACTGCCAAAATAAGAAATTTTCATTCTTCCTCATGACGAATGAAGATCTATGCGAAGAAAAATATCTATCTGATAGACATTTTCTATTATGTTCCAACTAGATCGCACCATGTATTATCTTGAATAATCCAACAGGTTATTCTTGGGTCCGGGGGTTTAAAAAATGGATGACTTCCAAAGAAATTCAAACAAACATCGATCTTGGCAACAATTCTTTTTATATCCGCTTTTTTTTCGGGAAGATCTTTACGCAATTGCTCATGATCATCATTTAGATAGATCTGGTTCCGAGGAACCGACGGAAATTTTAGTTTCTAATTTTTTGAGTTTCCTGGCTGTAAAACGTTCAATACGTCGAATACGTAAACAGAATAATTCAATTAGTTTATTCGGGAATTCCGATTCAAATCAATTCATTGAATACAATAAGAATACTTTTAAATCGATACTAAAAGGGTTTACAATTGTCTTGGAAGTTTCGTTCGCAATGCGATCAAAACATTTCATAAAAGGAATGGATGGATGGAATAGTCTCCGATCCATCCATTGCATATTTCCTTTTATGGAGGATAAATTACCACATTCCAATTATATATCAGATATACGAGTGCCCTATTCAATTCATCCGGAAATTTTGGTTCGACTTTTTCGTCGCTGGATCCTAGATGCTCCTTCTTTGCATTTATTACGATCGATTCTCCATGAATGTAGTTTTAGTAAAGAAAATTTGCAGAAATCTCTGATTACACAGAGAGAAAATACGTTCTCCCTGTTCCTTTGGAATTCTTATGTGTATGAATGCGAATCGTTTTTAATTCCTCTTATTAAACGATTTTTTAATTCACAGTCATTGTTATATGACTCTTTTCCGGATCGAACTCATTTTGAGAAAAAGATCAAAGATATTGTTATATTTCCTCCTCAAAAAATTTCAACAAAAAAGATCTGTTTGTTGAAGGATTCTTTCATCCATTATGTGAGATATGGAGAAAGATCCCTTATAGCTCTAAAGGGTACGCATCTTCAAGTGAAAAAATGTAGATATCATCTGTTTCATTTTTGGCAATATTATTTTCATCTTTGGTTTCAACCGTATAGGATATGCAGTCTTGAATTATCCAAGATTTCTTTTTCTTTTTTAGGGTTTTTTATGCATGTTAAAATGAGACCTCTCGTGGTTAGAGCCAAAATGCTAGATGATTTATTCATTACCGATCTTATTACCAATGAATTAAACTCAACAGCTCCGATTAAATCAATTCTTTTTTCTTTAGCTAAAGAAAAGTTTTGTGACATCTCAGGGTGGCCAATTAGTAAATTGTCTTGGACCAGTCTATCAGATGATGATATTCTCGATCGATTCGATCAAATTTGGATAAATCTTTTTCATTACTACAGTGGATCCATCAATCAAGATGGTTTATATCATATAAAGTATATACTTTTAATTTCATGTGCTAAAACTTTGGCCTGTAAACATAAAAGTACTATACGTGTAGTTCGAGAACAATTAGGTTCGGAACTCTTTACAAAATCATTTTCAAAAGAAAGAGAATCCATTTCTTCGTCCTTTTCAAAAACTCGTTCACAGAGAGAACGAATTTGGAATTCAGAAATTAGCCAGATAAACCCCCTGGCTAATTTCTGGCAAAAGATGCGGAATAAACAAATAGAAAACTGATTTTGACCAATGAAATGCTTATTGAGCAATTGCCAGGATCAATTTATGATGCTATAGATCTTTTCCAACCGGAAATCCAACCAAATGATGGATCAAATCACTACATGGAGAAAGCCGTGTGCAATGAAAATTGCAAGCACGGTTTGGGGAGAGATTTCTTGCTCCTATTAAAAAGAGCAGATAATCCACTCCATCCGATGAGCTCCGGGTTCAAGTCCCGGGCAACCCAGAGTACCAGAATCTAGCACCTAAAAGTATTTTGTCTACTTATTGCAGATCCAATGCAATTCAATGTTATCCATTGCTCTTAACAAGCAAGATAGGTAGCATCCCACTATTCGGGAATCATCCTTAAGAAATGAAAGGGTCTTTCTTACCCATCGAAAGAGTTTTGTCTAATCACATTTAACTCCAAGGTAATAATATTTATTACCTTGAATCATAAAGAAAGAAGGAATGCCAATAGAGCGCATTAATACCGTAGGTATTAATATCTACGGATACTATTGAAAACCATTTCAATATATGTCCATATAGTTTATGGAAGGAAGAGGATACTATGAATTTTATGAATATTTATAACCATGTCAAAATGTTGGTTGACATACAGATATGACTCATATTATACTGTTGAATAACAAGCCTTATGTGTATGCTTGGGAGCTTCTAATGATTAAATAAACCAAGTTATAACCATGACCGCAATTCTAGAAAGACGCGAAAGCGCAAGCCTATGGAATCGTTTTTGCGATTGGATCACTAGCACTGAAAACCGTCTTTACATTGGATGGTTTGGTGTCTTGATGATTCCTACCCTATTGACTGCAACCTCTGTATTCATTATCGCTTTCATTGCCGCTCCTCCAGTAGATATTGATGGTATTCGTGAACCTGTTTCCGGTTCTCTTCTTTATGGAAACAATATTATTTCCGGTGCTATTATTCCTACCTCTGCAGCCATCGGTCTGCATTTCTATCCCATCTGGGAAGCAGCTTCTGTTGATGAATGGCTATACAACGGTGGTCCTTATGAGCTAATCGTTCTACACTTTCTACTTGGTGTAGCTTGCTATATGGGTCGTGAGTGGGAGCTTAGCTTCCGTCTAGGTATGCGTCCTTGGATTGCTGTTGCATATTCAGCTCCAGTAGCAGCAGCTACTGCTGTTTTCTTGATTTACCCTATTGGTCAAGGAAGCTTCTCTGATGGTATGCCTCTAGGAATCTCTGGTACTTTCAATTTCATGATTGTATTCCAAGCTGAACACAATATTCTTATGCATCCATTTCACATGTTAGGTGTAGCTGGCGTGTTCGGCGGCTCTCTATTTAGTGCTATGCATGGTTCCTTGGTAACCTCGAGTTTGATCAGGGAAACTACCGAAAATGAGTCTGCTAATGCAGGTTACAAATTTGGTCAGGAAGAAGAAACCTACAATATTGTAGCTGCTCACGGTTATTTCGGCCGATTGATCTTCCAATATGCTAGTTTCAACAACTCCCGTTCTCTACATTTCTTTTTAGCTGCTTGGCCAGTAGTAGGTATCTGGTTTACTGCTTTGGGTATCAGCACTATGGCTTTCAACTTAAATGGATTCAATTTCAACCAATCTGTTGTTGACAGTCAAGGTCGTGTAATTAACACTTGGGCCGATATCATTAATCGTGCTAACCTTGGTATGGAAGTTATGCACGAACGTAATGCTCACAACTTCCCTCTGGATCTAGCTGCTGTTGAAGCTAATTCTATAAACGGCTAATTATTCAAGATGGATTGTTAGTGTATTTCAATCCTAAAAAGAAAGCAGTACCAATTTGGTACTGCTTTTTCCGTCTCATTTTTCTTAAAAGTTATAGTTATTGCGAGCGAACAGAGCACAATAACTATTTACTGTGCATCCAGCAGGAATTGAACCCGCGACTTCCCAATTATGAGTTGGGTGCTTTTACCATTCAGCCATGGATACATAATACCAATTATTAATTATTGGTAGCGAGTATTGGCTCAGATCTTTTTTTTAATACCCAAAACAAAACTATTAAAAAAAAAAATGTCAATGTCACTAACTTGTGTGAGAGTTGCATTGCAAGTGCAACAAATTAATATAATAACTAAACTAAATAATAGAATAGTTTCATTATTAGTTGGTTTTCGGGGCTTAGAACCATCCATTCTTGAAATGGAATGACCGTAGACAGAGACTGCCAATTAGTTTGGGGCGGACGTAGCCAAGTGGTTCCAAGGCAGTGGATTGTGAATCCACCACGCGCGGGTTCGATCCCCGTCGTTCGCCCGGTAAAAAAAAAAGTCGACCGGATTCAATTCATTGTGATTTTCTATAATGAATCAAATGATGAGTGGTTGACGATCCATTTGTGTATATATGTTATTACATACATATAACAAAATATAAGAATAAAATATAGATATTTTTTATTTTCTAAAAAAAAAAGCTGAATCGACGGTAAGATTGGGATCTTTCCAAAACAACTATTTCTTATGGTGATTTCAATTTATTCATTGAATAACGATACACGACACATTTAACATCATATATAACATAACAAAAGCATTCATTTGCAGGCCCAAATCGAATCCCAAACCTATCTTATCCTCTTCTCATTTGTCATGCAGTAAATTATTCTATTATTTGAATATAGAGAAATAAGTCTTAATTAGCGGGGAGTTCCCGTTTCAAATTAATGAAAAAATTTGCATTTATTGTGGAAGTGGAAATGAAGGATTCTTTGCTTGGCTTCCTCCATTTACTCAGGATAAAATGAGGGTGAGGGAGCTAAAAAAATAAAAATACACACAATGTTACAAAGAATGTAATGTAACATACTAGAATTTATTTACTGTTATCAAATAAGGCAAAGTTCAACTCAAAATTAGATCAAACGAATAATAAGTTCGGAAGATAAAAAATAAAGAAAAGGAGATCAAAAGATGAAAATAGCAGTTTATGGAAAAGGCGGAATCGGTAAATCAACCACTAGTTGTAATATTTCAATTGCCCTAGCTAGACGTGGGGAAAAAGTGTTACAGATTGGATGTGATCCCAAACATGATAGTACTTTTACTCTTACAGGATTTTTGATACCTACAATTATAGATACTTTGCAGTCCAAAGATTATCATTATGAGGATATTTGGTCCGAAGATGTCATTCATAAAGGTTATGGAGGGGTAGATTGTGTGGAAGCTGGGGGGCCGCCTGCAGGTGCTGGATGCGGGGGATATGTGGTAGGAGAGACTGTGAAATTGTTAAAAGAATTAAATGCATTTTACGAATATGATATAATATTATTTGATGTATTGGGTGACGTGGTTTGTGGAGGTTTTGCTGCTCCGTTGAACTATGCAGATTACTGTCTCATTATTACAGATAATGGATTTGATGCATTATTTGCAGCTAATCGTATTACTGCTTCTATAAGGGAAAAAGCTCGTACACATCCACTCCGATTAGCAGGTTTGGTTGGAAATCGCACATCTAAAAGAGATCTTATCAATAAATATGTAGAGGCTTGTCCAATGCCCGTAATAGAAGTGTTACCTCTTATTGAAGATATTCGAATTTCGAGGGTCAAGGGGAAAACTTTATTTGAAATGGTTGGATCCGAACCATCTCTTAACTATGTATGTGAATATTATTTAAACATAGCGGATCAAATATTGTCCCAACCAGAAGGTATTGTGCCAAAGGAGATTCCAGATCGGGAATTATTCAATCTACTCTCTGACCTTTATCTCAATCCTATTGATGAGGGGAAACATAAAAATAATAAGGAAAATTTACTTGGGTTTACGACGATTTAATCCACATAGTTATAATTCATTTATGTCAGTGAAAATTGATGAAACTCTCATTGTCGAATGTGAGACAGGTAATTATCATACTTTTTGTCCAATTAGCTGTGTATCTTGGTTATATCAAAAAATTGAAGATAGTTTCTTTTTAGTTGTGGGTACAAAGACATGCGGTTATTTTCTGCAGAATGCACTTGGAGTAATGATTTTTGCAGAACCTCGCTATGCAATGGCAGAATTGGAAGAAGGAGATATCTCGGCTCAATTGAATGATTATGAAGGATTAAAAAAACTCTGTATTCGAATAAGAAAAGATAGAGATCCTAGCGTGATTATATGGATAGGTACTTGTACTACAGAGATAATAAAAATGGATTTGGAAGGTATGGCACCCAAACTAGAATGGGAAATTGGAATCCCAATTCTAGTGGCAAGAGCGAATGGACTCGATTATGCCTTTACTCAAGGAGAAGATACTGTGTTAGCTGCCATGGCACATCGTTGTCCAGAACCGGAATTCTCCGTTCGTGAACGAAAAGAAACTATACAACATTTTTTGACTTTTCATTCTAGAAAAAAAGAGGAATTGGTTGAATATGCAAATCACCCTTCCTTAGTTCTTTTTGGATCTTTGCCGTCCAACGTCGCTTCTCAACTAAATTTAGAATTAAAACGTCAATCCATCAAGGTATCAGGTTGGTTACCTGCTCAAAAATATACCGATCTTCCATCATTGGGTGACGGAGTTTATGTTTGTGGTGTTCACCCATTTTTGAGTCGGACAGCAACAACTTTGATAAGACGCGAAAAATGTCAATTAATTGCAGCTCCTTTTCCTATTGGTCCAGACGGAACGCGTGCTTGGATTGAAAAGATTTGTCCTGTATTTGGTGTTGAACCCCAAGGTTTGGAGGAAAGGGAGGAACGAATATGGGAAAGTTTAAAAGATTATCTTGATTTGGTAGATGGTAAATCTGTCTTTTTCATGGGAGATAATCTGCTAGAAGTTTCTCTAGCAAGATTCTTAATTAGATGTGGAATGATTGTTCATGAAATTGGCATTCCATATATGGATAAACGATATCAAACTGCTGAATTATCACTTTTACAAGATACATGTATAAAGATGTGTGTACCAATACCACGAATTGTGGAGAAACCGGATAATTCGAATCAAATACGACGTATACGCGAATTACAACCCGATTTAGCTATCACGGGAATGGCTCATGCTAACCCGCTAGAAGCAAGAGGAATTAGTACTAAATGGTCAGTGGAATTTACTTTTGCCCAGATTCATGGGTTTGCCAATGCAAGAGATGTACTTGAATTGGTTACCCGACCTCTACGTCGTCAGAAAAATTTAGAAGACTTGGGTCGAACCACTTTGGTCAGAAAAGAAGAAGTTTAAATTTAAGATAATTTAATCCATCTAATTTGATTTTAATTCTTATTATTAATAATAACGGGAGATTTGAAATGATTATAGAAATCATTTCAAATCTCCCGTTATTATATGACTTTTGTATTAAAGTCATTTCTCTAACATTCTTTATTTTCTTTTTTGAGATAAACTTAGACAAATGTAGTGTAGAGGTACGTATAAAGCACGAGATTAGAAAAATTGATATCAAAACTCTATTTTTCTATTATTAATAGAATGGAATTGAAATTGATAAATTTTATTGTTTTAGAATCTATATATAAATAAATAGATTGTTTTAAAATATATATAAATAGAATTCTATAGAATATTGCTATTTATTTTGAATGTTTTAATCTATTTAGATGGGATATACATAGATCAATACATATAGATCTATGTTTACGTGGATAAACTCTTTTTAAAAAAGTATGTTTCTCCTTTTTTTTTTTGCACTCAATGAGAATCTTGTATTTCATAAAAATCAGGTGCAATATAGTCTTTGCGCAAAGGCCACCCAATCCAACTTTCTGGCATCAATATACGTTTTAGACATGGATGACTTTCATAAAATATTCCCAACATATCATAAGATTCCCGTTCCTGGAAATTAGCACCTTTCCAAATACATAGAACAGACGGGATTCTGGGATCTTCCCTTGGGACAAATACTTTTATACACACCTCTTCGGGTTCATCTGCATTATCGTTTATTCTTGTAAGATGATATACACTAGCTAAGGAACCTCCTGGTGCTACATCATAAGCGCATTGAGAACGGAGATAATTAAAACCATAAACATATAAAGCAACGGCTACAGAGACCCAATCTTCAGATTTGATTTGTAATGTTTCTGTGCCTTGGTAATCAAAACCCAAAGGTCTATGAGCTAACTTATGCTTGGCTAGCCAAGCAGATAACCGACCTTGCATTTGATTACTATTTATTGTCAAAGTATCTGCATAAGGATTTGACATTTTTCATGGAATTTTCAAAATTTATTTCCTGCTCGTTACTTTTTACTAACGATTATTCATTCGCCAGCAAACTCTCGTATTTTAAAATGTTTCAAAGGGTATGATATCTCTGAAATCGATTCAGATGTTTTGGGAGTGATCTCTAAAGTTGATTTACGAGATTCATAAGATTGATGAAAAAACTTATCCTCCTTATTTTCAATAATAATACTGGATCCAATATGAAATCTATGCTTTCTACTGAAATACCTCTTTGTTTGTTGAAACTCATATCTATCTTCAGATATTTCTTGAGCTATTTTTTCACGAAGTTTTATTATAGCATCTATAATAGCTTCTGGTTTAGGAGGACAACCCGGCAAATAGATATCCACAGGAATTAACTTATCTACTCCGCGAACGGTACTATAAGAATCTGTACTAAACATTCCTCCTGTAATAGTACAGGCTCCCATAGCAATTACATATTTTGGTTCCGGCATTTGTTCATATAATCTCACTAAAGAAGGAGCCATTTTCATTGTAACAGTTCCGGCTGTTATAAGTAGATCGGCTTGCCTAGGACTGGATCTTGGCACCAAACCGTAACGATCAAAGTCGAATCGCGAACCTATTAATGAAGCAAATTCGATAAAACAACAACTAGTACCATAAAGGAGCGGCCATAGACTAGAAAGTCTCGCCCAATTGGACAGATCGTTTAGAGTAGTGGAAATCACTGAATTTGGAGTTGCTTGATGAAGTAAAGATGATTCTATAGGATTTATCGCCGGCTTTAGATTTAGATAATTTTCTACTCGTCTTTTATCATTCCAAAATTTGGGGGTTAAGACCATTCCAATGCTCCTTTTCTCCATGCATAAACTAAACCAACAATTAAGATGATCACGAAAATAAAAGCTTCTATAAATGTAAATAGACCCAAAATATCAAAACTCATAGCCCACGGATAGAGAAAGACTGTTTCCACATCAAAAACAACGAAAACTAAAGCAAACATATAATAGCGAATTCTAAATTGGATCCAAGTATCCCCCATTGGTTCTATACCTGATTCGTAACTAGTGGCTTTCTCCGGCCCTTTATTTATTGGAGCCAAACTTCTTGAAATTGAGAATGCCAGAATCGGAATAAGACTGGATATGGATAAATATATCCAAAAAGTATCATATTCAGAAAATAAAAACATAAATAGATGATTCCTGTTTTGTTAAAATAAATCGAATTCTTTTATTTGTTGTATTGTCCATTTATTAATCGCTTCTCTCCCCTCCCGAATGATTCATTATCATTTTTGTATATTAATTCAATGTTTCGTCTGTGACTTAACACGGAAATGAATAAAAGAATATTTTTTATTTAATACAAAAAAATTAGGAAATGGTTCGAACCCGTGCAATTCGGCAGACTTCACGTTGGTTCGTGTTGTAACGTGTTAATATGGTTTGATGTAAGGGAATTTTCTCTATTGAAATAAGGGAGCTTTCAGGGTCGTCTAACGATGTGAGATGTGCTAACAAATTAAAAAGACAACCGAGTTCGATTAGAATATTTATTCTAATCGATAGGTACCGATCCACCCGTGGAATATATAAAATCTTTCATAAACAAAATAAAAGGATTATGGATGTGCCCATATTTAGTTCGACACGATGTCCGATCTGTTCTTCTTTATAACAGAGATATTGAAGAATAAGAGTCTGCTCTGGATCGCAGTCGAAAGACTATTTATTCTATTATGAATAATTCCAAATTTTTTGATTTTCGTATTTCCTCTTTACTTTTTCTTTAATGATCTTCTGTATAAGTCGTCAGTTGCTTTAAATAGCAAATAAATTGGATGCTTTTTTTTTCATTTCAAACTAGCATCGGATCGTAGGGACAATATGAGCGAGAAAACATAGAAGAGTTTTTTAATTGTATAGGGCTATACGGGCTCGAACCGTAGACCTTCTCGGTAGAACAGATCAAATTTCTTATTACCAAAATGATTTGAACTGTTCCAAGAACCCAACATGCATTTTTATTGCATTGGGCTCTTTCATTAACTGATGGAAAAATCAGTTAGTCTGCCATTCTTTTCCGGAACAGATAATAAGATGGCTCCGTTTGCTTGAAACGAATCATTTTTCGGAAGCAATCCCAAAGTGCTTCAAAAGATTCCCTTGACGTAGGTCTGTCATGCTTAGACATAGATTCTCCAAATGGAGTCTCTCTCACTCCAAAATAAGAATATGAGACTTCATACACCTCAAAGTTCATAGAGCGAAAAGAAATGTTTTTTTGAGATCCTCGTACGTATTATACTCATTATGTCTGACATTGAATGCCCCCGAGATTGACCATATCAACTAGATCTATAGTTCGAATCATACAACGAACTTCATCTTTGTCATGCTATTGTTCTCCTAATTCATAGAGTAAGACTAAAATATATTTTATGAACCGAATGAATCAATAAACTCTTCTGAAAACCATTGGCGCACGTGTAAACGAGGTGCTCTACCTAGCTGAGCTATAGCCCTTCACAGTTTAGTCCTCAAAATAGACTAATAAAATAGATCACTTTCTGTCAAGATGATATTTGATTTAATCATTCTTAAGGGCATATTGTTTATATGTCTAATTATGCCTAGAATTTAGGTATGACTCAATAAAGAACCTACTTAACTCAGTGGTTAGAGTATCGCTTTCATACGGCGAGAGTCATTGGTTCAAATCCAATAGTAGGTAAAACTTATTTGCTACGATTTATTACTCAACTCAATCGGAGCAAATAAGTTTTACTCTATTTTGAATAAAATAAATTCGTTAATTGAATAAAATAAATTCGTTAATAAAAAAGAAAAATCCATTCCATTTTCCATTTTAAATAATGATAATGAATCCATTTTGAGATCATTATCGAAGTTGAACTTTACAAAGAAAGAGATTACTAAGTAAATTGAAGTTAGAACTCCAAAATGATTATTGACTGATCAACTCATTACAGAGCATTTGTGCTTTTTTAGGTTTTTTTTTTTTGCTAACAATTAGCAATTGGAATCAATATCCTATTTATTATTTATGAGAACCAATCCTTTTATTTTTGGAGTTTCCGCACTTGTCGAAAAGAAGGCAGGACGTATTGCTCAGATCATCGGCCCAGTACTAGATGTATCTTTCCCTCCAGGTAGTATGCCTAGAATTTACAATTCTTTGATAGTTAAAGATAACGATACAACTGGTCAACCAATAAGTGTGACTTGTGAGGTACAACAATTATTAGGAAATAATAAAGTTAGAGCTGTCGCTATGAGTGCTACAGACGGTTTGATGAGAGGAATGAAAGTAATTGATACAGGAGGGCCACTTAGTGTTCCAGTTGGTGAAACTACTCTCGGGAGAATTTTTAATGTTCTTGGGGAACCCGTGGATAACTTAGGTCCTGTAGATGCTCTCACAACATCTCCTATTCATAGATCTGCTCCTGCCTTTACACAGTTGGATACCAAATTTTCAATCTTTGAAACAGGCATTAAAGTGGTGGATCTTTTAGCTCCTTATCGCCGTGGGGGAAAAATTGGATTATTCGGGGGAGCTGGAGTAGGTAAAACAGTCTTGATTATGGAATTAATCAACAACATTGCTAAGGCTCATGGAGGGGTTTCTGTGTTTGGTGGAGTAGGAGAACGTACCCGTGAAGGAAATGATCTTTACAAGGAGATGAAAGAATCGGGAGTCATTAATGAACAAAATATATCCGAATCCAAAGTAGCTCTGGTTTATGGTCAGATGAATGAACCACCAGGAGCTCGTATGAGAGTAGGTTTAACTGCTTTAACTATGGCTGAATATTTCCGAGATGTCAATAAACAAGATGTACTTCTATTTATTGACAATATCTTCCGTTTTGTCCAAGCAGGATCAGAGGTATCCGCATTATTAGGCAGAATGCCTTCCGCAGTGGGTTATCAGCCAACTCTTAGCACGGAAATGGGTTCTTTACAAGAGAGAATAACTTCTACGAAAGAAGGATCTATAACCTCCATTCAAGCAGTTTATGTACCTGCAGATGACTTGACTGATCCCGCTCCTGCTACAACATTTGCACATTTAGATGCTACTACTGTACTATCGAGAGGATTAGCTGCCAAGGGCATCTATCCAGCGGTAGATCCGCTAGATTCCACATCAACTATGCTCCAACCTTCGATCGTAGGCGAAGAACATTATGAAATTGCGCAAGGAGTTAAACAAACTTTGCAACGTTATAAGGAACTTCAAGATATTATAGCTATTCTTGGATTAGACGAATTATCAGAAGACGATCGTTTAATCGTGGCAAGAGCAAGAAAAATTGAACGGTTTTTGTCACAACCCTTTTTTGTAGCAGAGGTATTTACCGGTTCCCCCGGTAAATATGTGAGTCTAATAGAGACGATTAGAGGTTTTCAAATGATCCTTTCCGGAGAATTAGATGGTCTACCCGAACAGTCTTTTTATTTGGTAGGTAACATTGATGAAGCTACCGCAAAGGCTATGAACTTAAAAGAAATTTAAAGAAAAAAAAAAATGAACCTAAATCTTCGTGTACTCACTCCCAATCGAGTTGTTTGGGATTCAGAAGTTCAAGAAATAATAATTACTACCAATAGTGGTCAAATGGGTGTATTACCCAATCATATTGCAATTGTAACAGCTTTGGATATAGGAGTCATGAAAATACGACTCAATGCCCAGTGGTCCACTATGGCTTTGATGGGTGGTTTTGCCAAAATAGACAATGATGAAATCACATTATTGGTAAATAATGCAGAAAGAGGTATTGATATAGATCTTCAAGAGGCTCAGGAAAGTTTTAGACTAGCGAAAGCTGATCGTGCGCGAGCTGAAGGCAAGAGACAAGCAATCGAGGCTGATGTGGCTCTCAAAAGAGCTAGAACACGACTAGAGGCTGCTGATGCAATTTTATTAAGATAAAGAATTAATCTACGAAATTGTAAGTAAATAGATTCCAATCCTAAGGAAGTCTTTAACTGTCTGAGCCAATAACTAGGCACATTTCCACCTATGCCCATGCCGTCTGCTATTGCAATTTTTTTATTTTATTCTTCGCCTAAAGTGAAGAAATCTATCACATTTCACTATTAATAATAGAATAAATTGGAATTGCCGAAAGGTCCTCAGGTCAAACTAAGAAATTGGGTTGCATCATACATACAAAACATGATACAATATAACTTGAATGAAAGAAAAAAAAAACCTTTTTTACAATAGAGGCTACAAAATGAGTATTTTGTACAAAATTTTTTTGTAATACAATACAAAAGGGATTCTTTACGTTCGACACCCAGGTCGAGTAGACCTTGTTCTTGTAAGAGCTATTAACCAATAAATCATAGGGAGGGACTTATTT